TAATATAATAATAAAGTATGGAAGGGATGCCTTGGAAGAAAATAATAGGCGTGATTAATCATGCAAAGTGTTGGCACGAGGAAAACCTGTGAGACGCCAGATCACGGATCCTAATACGGTAAACCGGAGCTATAAAGCTCGCTGTTAAGCAGTATTAAGGGGAAGTGAAACATCTCAGTACCCCTGTAAACCAAATCAACCGAGACGTCGTTAGTAGTGGTGAGCGAAAGCGATAAAAGGCAAAACGAAATAAATTGTTTTAAATTTTAATTTAAATACAAGCAAAAGAGTGAAGTGATAATAAATTATCTACCTGAGAAGGTGTTAGTCCTGTAATAATTTTTTTTTTCGTGATAGTAGGGTAAGGCAAGTTTACCTCACCCGAGTATTGGGGGACCCACCTCAAAGCCTAAGGTTTTTTTCTTACCGATAGTGAACAAGTACCGTGAGGGAAAGGTGAAAAGAATTGTGATTGTGCAAAGAACCTGAAATTCCATATTTGAGTCGAAGCAGTTTAATGCAACGGCATACCTTTTGTATAAGTGCGACACGAAGTTATATCGTACACTTCCGTGAAATCCGGAATCGGCAGTGTTACGCCGATATTCTACCTTGGCATGCGTCTGAAGCAATTCGGGGGTGTGAAGCCCAAGGGACAATGTAGCCGAAAGCCTTGCGATTAGGGTGTAGGAGCTAGAATGAATCTTTATGTCTAATGTAATGTGAATCAATGTTTGAAGCTTCGTAAAAGGTGTCTCTAGAATCGCCGGGATAATATACCGTCTACTGGAGAATTGTGGTTAGGTCTGAGGTTTATACTGCCGCAGACAGTAACATTAAACTTGCCCACCGGAGTAAAGTTGGAGACTAAGAAGATAATAAGTGTGTACAGTGTGGAACGTGGTAAGCCCTTTATTCTCTCATATAACTGATGAGTGGGTGGAGAGCGATCTCTGCTATCGAATAGAGGGTAAAAGAAAAGATAAAAAGCGAATGCCTGGATGTAACCTTCAGGATAATGGTCCATACCATGAGATGAAAGTCTGCTGACTTATCTAGGTGTGTTTAACCAACAATCTGTTGTATTTTATTATTATTCTTACCATAAAGGTAAAATAATTGCTGGAATTGACTTGTATAATGTAAGAAATGAAAGCATTAAATAAAAAGTGGAATTCCATAGATTGGAAAACAACCAGAACTTTTGTTTCTGATTTACAACAGAAAATGGTGGTGGCGTATAAAAATAATAATTGGTCGGAAGTATTCCGCTTACAACAGCAACTCATGCACTCATTCGAGGGTAGAGCTACTGCCGTAAGGAAAGTGGTGTCCAATGAAGGTAGTAAAACTAAAGGGCCTGATGGTAAAACCTGGAAAAAGTCTCAAGACAAGTATCGGGCAATAGCAGATATCCGTGATCATCTACTAACGAAATCAGGCTCCTATAAGGCAGGCGCCGTTCGAAGGGTCTGGATCCCTAAGTCCAGTCCCGGAGAACTACGTCCCCTTGGTATCCCTAATATGATTGACCGAGCATTGCAAGCACTTGTCCTATCCTGTCTCGATCCCATCGTGGAAGAAAACAGTGACTCGTGTTCGTACGGATTTCGGAAGTATCGTAGTACTAACGACGCAATACAGCGTATAAGATTCATTCTCGATAAAGCTGGGGCACCCCGTTATATATGGGATGCTGACATCAGTAAATGCTTTGATAACATTTCTCACACATTTCTTAACAAGGTTGTGAGGGAAAATCTTTGCAGGAAGGGTTGTGAGCTTGTCGAAGCGTGGTTGAAAGCGCCAATAATAGAAAAAGGTTCCAAGAGCTACCCAAGTAGAGGCACTCCACAGGGAGGGGTACTTTCGCCATTATTATGTAATATGACTCTAAACGGGTTAGAGAATGTAATTCGAGATGGTTTACCCTCGTCCAGTAGTACGGCAGGGAGGAAACTTAAAGGGAGATGGGTTGTGAGATACGCGGATGATTTTATTATCACCAATCCGATTGGTAAATCTCAATTTATAGACAACGATATTCCTCTTATAAACAAATTTATGGCCGATCGAGGTCTAGAGATATCTGAAAAGAAATCTCGAATCATAGACCTCGAGAAAGAAAGTTTTAACTTTCTAGGCTGGAAAATAAGTCAACGTAAGAGAAATATTTCTGTCAATAAGGCGAGCGATAGCAGACTTGTTCTTGTTGTCGAACCTACCAAGGAATCTATTAAACGGCTTAAATCGCGTATTAAATTGGAATTCCGATCTAACAAGCCGATAGGAGCCTTGATTAAAGATTTAAACCCAGTCCTTCGAGGCTGGGCAAACTACTATCGAGGATCTTATCACTCCCAGCAAAGTTTCCAATCGATTGGGCACTATGTTTACCAGTTATTTTGGAAATGGGCTCAAAAGAAACATTCGAGTAGGAACAAACAATGGATCTACGACAGATATATTGTAAGGACCGAAAAGTCGCTCTTGGCAATAGGCGTAGATAAAAATCTACTTCTGTACGACATAACCCAAGCAAAGCAGATAAGGGTTAGTAACCTAAAGAACAATATCAATCCATATACTGATAATGATTACTTTGTTAATCGTGTTATTCTCAGGGATGCAGATAAATTTCGGAAGGCTATCTATAAACTGAATAAATTTAGGTGTTTTGTGTGTAGAGGATCACTGTACGGTGATGAACCTATACACCTCCACCACCTAATCGCTAGAAAAGATGGTGGAGAGTATACCCTGAAAAATATAGTACCAGTACATGCAATTTGCCATGACAGTATTACATATGCCGTAAAGTAAAAATATGATGGGAGTTTTACCGCCCCTATCATGTTATTTAATAGAATAAACATGCTTCAGCCGTGTGCGGTGAAAGTCGCACGCACGGTTGTGAGGGGGGGAAAATCTGTGAAGATCTACCTATCCCGATTGGGCAAGTGAATCTTAGTAAAGGGCAAGCTTAATCTATTAAAGTGAAGGCGAAGAGAAATCGAGTCTTGAATGGCGTTTTAAAGTCCTTTGCTAAGTACCCGAAACCGGCTGATCTAAACTTGAGCAGGCTGATATTGTAGTGGCAACACTCTTTGGAGGGCCGAACCCGTGTATGTGGCAAAATACTGGGATGACTTGAGTTTAGGGGTGAAAGGCCAATCAAAGTCGGTGATAGCTGGATTTCTGCGAAATCTATTGAAGTAGAGCGTTTTATTTAGAAAGTCTGGGGTAGAGCACTGTGCAAGCAAGGGGGAGATAATCTCTTACTAAACTTTGGCAAACTCCGAATACAGATTTTTTCATTTAGAGCAGACAGAGTATGCGTGCAAAGATGCATACTCGAGAGGGAAACAGCCCAGACTGTTAGCTAAGGTCCATAAAATAGTTTCAGTGGTAAAGGTGACATTTGCTCCGAGACCGTCAGAAGGTAGGCTTGGAAGCAGCCATTCTTTTAAGACAGCGTAACAGCTCACTGACCTAGAGTAATAGTCCGCCAATTATAGGGCTTAAAACTATTACCGAAGCTCCGAGACAAATTATTTGTGGTAGCAGAACCTTCCGTAGTCATAAAAGTTTTATTGTAAAGTAAAATGAAGATATCGGAGGTGAGAATACTTGCATGAGTAGCATAAAACAATGAAATTAAAGCATTGTGGGCCGTAAGTCCAAGGTTTCGATCCTAAGTAAAGCTAGGTCGTGAGAGGTAAAAACCTCAAATTAAAACGGTCCCTAAGCTGTCCCGGAAGGCCTCCAGTAATGGGCAAGATTACGAATAATCTGTTAAGAGTTGCTGACGAAAAATTCACTTTATTCTTGAGACTGTCAAGGGTGATTTATTTTTTCCAAGAAAAAGGCACTCTATATGAACCGTACCTTAAACACCACAGGTGGACAGGTGGAGTACACTAAGGCCTTGAGATAACCCTGTTGAAGGAACTCGGCAAAATGACTCTGTAACTTCGGAATAAGGGGTAAAGTTATTAGCGTAAGCTTTTATCTTTGACACAAAATCGGGGGTGGCGACTGTTTATTAAAAAGTGCGACAAGAAGTTCAGGAAGGGATTGAGGTGAAAGTCCTCCTCCCGAATCGTTCATGGGAGAGTCTATCCAGACTTGCGTACGAGTAATCGCTAGGTGAGAAGCTCTGGAGACAATGTACCTGCCCTTCAATTGGAGGTGCCAGGGCTAGGCTTTGTTCCTATGGCTAGCGAAAGCGAATACAGGTTATTAGGCGTCGTGAAACAAACTCTTTATTTATAGAGAGGCTCGTAGATGAGTTACCCTCCTTTTTATGGGGTAACTGAACGATCAATATCTACCGGCGTAGACTGTGAGCCTAAAGGAAACGAATGAAAGTGTCCCTTCCTGGGAACTTGGTAAGCCCAATAGACTCCCTTGTGGAGGAGTAAGAGCAATCTTACTTATCGTCTAGTGGGTAAAAGACATAATAGGAAGCAAATGCTTGGTTGTAACGATCGAGATAGAATCTGTTGATTTAAGCTGAAAGGCTGCAGACTTATTAAATGGGTGTTCTGGCCTAGGTATTGATAATAATAATATTCCGAGTGAAGATTTGTGTAAGTTTTCGGCTTAGTCCATTCTAAGTCAAAATCAGAAGAACTTGCTCTAAGGAAATCATTTTGAAAACATGAGTATTCCATATATAATTCCTTTCAATTGGCATGACATAGATTGGGCTAACGTCCAGTCGAAAGTCTGTTATTATCAAAATAACCTCGCAGTAGCCGAACTAAAAGGTGATTCTGGTTTAGTTACCAAACTACAAAGAAATCTCGTAAATTCCTTTGCTGGACGAGCCCTTGCAGTACGTGCCATCACGACTAACAAGGGTAAGAACACACCAGGAATCAATGGGGAGATTTGGGACACATCTATTAAGAAATTGGATGCAATCCACAGGTTAGGGAGAGTATCAAATTACTCTTGTTCCCCTGTAAAAAGAGTATACATACCAAAGTCCGGTGGAAAACTTCGTCCGCTAGGTATACCTAATATGTATGATCGAGGATTGCAGTATTTATGGAAATTGGCTCTGGACCCAATAGCTGAGTGTCGGGCTGACCGGCATTCCTATGGGTTTCGAAAGGGTAGGAGCACGCAGGACGTTCATACGATACTGCATTTGCTTCTTAGCCCCAAAAGTAGATGTGATTGGGTTTTGGAAGCTGATATCAGGGGCTTCTTTGATAACATCAACCATGACTGGATCATACAGAATATACCAATGGACAAAAATATTCTTCGGGAATGGTTAAAAGCAGGTGCTCTAGAAACAACAACTCAGGAGTTTCATAAGGGTATTGCTGGAGTACCACAAGGAGGACCAATTTCACCTTTAATTGCAAACATGACGTTGGATGGTTTAGAAGTTTGGGTGGCTAACTCTGTTAAACATCTCTATAAAAAGAGTAAAGAAACTAGTTGGTCCCCGAAAGTAAACGTGGTAAGGTATGCGGATGACTTCGTCGTTACCGCTGCAACAAAACGAATACTCGAGGATATAGTGAAACCGTCAATTCAAGATTTCCTGGCTTCTCGTGGCCTAGTTCTTAATCAAGAGAAGACTTGCATCACTAGCGTAAAGAAAGGCTTCGATTTTGTTGGGTTTAACTTCCGGGTTTACCCCGATAAGTCTGGTCCGAAAGGCGCAAAATCGATTGTTAAACCGACAAAAGAAGGCAAAAGAAGGCTCCGATCCAAGATAAGAAATGCTGTGAAGACAAATAAAAGCTCTGGAGAAATTATAGTGGAGTTAAACCCAATCCTTCGAGGTTGGGCTAATTACTATAAGGCGACCTCAGCAAAGAAAGTCTTTACATCGATTGGTAAATATGTATGGGATAAAACCTGGACATGGGCCAAAAGAAAGCATAGGCAATTAAATTTCCGTGACCTTGCGAAGTTATATTATACACGACGCAAGAAAAGGAAATGGATCTTCAAAGGAGAATGGATGGACAAGGAATTGACTATTTTCTTGATAGATAGTGTTGCGATTAGGCGACATTCTCTGGCAAGGAATTACAACCCTTATCTGCTTGACAACGAAGATTACTTTATCGAGCGAAACAAAAGACTTTCCTCATCGAACCTTTGGAACGAGAGACATAGTAAGTTGTTGCGTAGGGATAAGTATAAATGTAAAGTATGTAACGAATACATTTGTGGTGAGGATAAAGTTGAAATTCATCACATCAAACCTAAAAGTTTAGGTGGTGATGATGCTATATCCAATAACGTGGTTTTACACGCGGAGTGTCATAAACAGCTGACACACACTAAATCAAGAAGCCTTTTGGCTCGATTTGAAAGAGGCAAGATCTTGAACATTTAATTATGTTTAGTGAATCTTTTTCTCTAACGAAAAGCAGAATGCGTGAGCCGTGTGCGATGAAAGTCGCAAGCACGGTTCTGATGGGGGGAAAACGAGAGATCGTCTACCTATCCAACTCACAGGTCTCTGCTAACTCGCAAGAGGATGTATAGGGACTGACACCTGCCCGGTGCCGGCAGGTAAAGCTTGAATGTTTACGCGTTTAAGTCAAACCCCGGTAAACGGCGGCTGTAACTATGACGGTCCTAAGGTAGCGAAATTCCTTGTCGGGTAAGTTCCGACCCGCATGAATGGTGTAACGACTTCCCCGCTGTCTCCAACAGGGACTCAGTGAAATTACATAGGTCGTGAAGATGCGACCATCCTGCAGCTGGACGGAAAGACCCCGTGCACCTTTACTATAAGCAAGTATTGTAAATCAAAGACTTAAGTGTAGAATAGGTGGGAGCCGGCGACTTATTCTCGCTAGAGATTAATGAGGCAGTAGTGAAATACCACCCAAAGATCTGTTGATTTACTAACAACAACAACAACTAAAGGACAGTGCTTGCTGGGTAGTTTGACTGGGGCGGTCGCTCCTAAAGAGTAACGGAGGCATACAAAGGTAGGCTCATCCCCCTATAAGGAGTCGAGTGTAATGGCATAAGCCTGCTTGACTGTAAGAAATACATTTCAATCAGGGACGTAAGTCGGTCATAGTGATCCGGTGGTTCTTCGTGGAAAGGCCATCGCGCAATGGATAAAAGGTACGCCGGGGATAAGTACGACGTGTAATGTATAAATAATAGGGTAAGAATCCCTCACACATGGTTTGCAAGTGTGAAGTGAAAGCCGGGAGCGTTCGGAGTAATCCGTAGGTTTTAAGTCGGTTGTAGCTTGATGGTTCCTAAGATGAGTGAGAGCGAATAGATGGTTGAAGCTTCGTAAGGCGTGACCATATTTTTATGGTACTGCAGTTAGGGGTGGGAAGTTTTGTCCCCGTCCACCCGCAAATCCAAATAACTGCCGGAGTAGAGTCTGCATCTAAGGGAACACGAGAAAGTATTTATAAGTTAAGCACGGTAAGCCCCATGTGCACCTGTTTTCGTTTGGTAAACAGGAGGCTAAAGAGTAATCCAAGGTATCGCGCAGGGGGTAAAAGACAGCATAAAAAGCTAAAGCTCACTCTGTAATGGAGAGGGATAGGGTCTTATGGCCGATCTGAAAGGATGCTGACTTATGCATGGGTGACGGAATGCTAATAATTAAACCTGGTTTTATATTATATCTAGGTTATGTTTGGTACTCACTAGATTAAGTGTATGACTAAGTAAGGGATTAAACATATCAATCGCAGTGTGTGTGTAGTAGGTAGGTTAATACATACTACTTGTTTAGGGTACCAGTGGTTGGACTGGTCGTAAAGCTTTTATTACACATTATCAGTATCTTCGGGTCTAGGTAGACGCATTTGTATTAAGTCTTCAAGGGGATAAATCGGTTCAGGGCGTTATCAGTATCTTCAGGGGTACAATATAGATCTCCTCGGACAACATGATGAGGATCTTACGTTGATATAAACTGGCTAAGAGCCCGAAAAGAGCTACTTGTCCATCAAGAAGAATTAGTAGAGGCATATCGTTCGAAAAACAATGAGGCTGTTGTTAAAATGCAATCGCTTATAACATACAGCTTTGCAGCAAGGTGTTTGTTTGTTGGTGGTACATGGAGTTATAAAAATTTGTGTTTGCTGCATGAAACCTACAACAAACAGGTAACTAAAAATAAATTGTTAAACAAAAAGATTGCCCATCGGCGAAGTCTTGGGAAGGACTGGATAACACCTGTACCAACCCAAGATAAGCACGATGATAAGTTGCTTGAGCCGTGTGCGTTGAAAGATGCATGCACGGTTCTTAGGGGGGGAAAGCCGGTAACCGTACCTATCCCAATCAGGCTAATGATCCTCTAGAGTCCCTATCGACGGGTTCGTTTGGCACCTCGATGTCGAGTGCGAGCTGTTGGTGTAAAGTAAGAATTTGATATCTTACGTAAAACCGAGTGTACTTCAGGGTAAGAGTCACTTAACTAATAATGTAGGCGGGTACCCACTCCCGTGTATCCAACTCTTAAAGGATACTGATCGCACATCCCCACTTATCAGGGGAGCGTCTCACGGGATCTCTGATGCGTAACCACAGAGATCTCGGAAGCGAGGGTGAAAGTAGTCAATACCTTACGTATTGAAGTAATTGACTATGAGAATGTGCTGGACAAGACTACAGCAAGGAAACTGATGTAATAAAACGTCTTCAACAGGAATTCTGGGACAATAAATACGTTAGATGCAAATCAACCCAGGCCACAAACAAGTGATCTTCTCACATGAAGGAGGTACTCCGTACGACAGGAGGCCTTAAAGAGTCTTTAGAGAAGAGGCGTAGAGTCAGGGTCAGGTCCAGTATTATACATTATTGGAACAGATAAGTGAGGGAGAAGCTCCAATTAATCTTTAAAACTTAATTGGTGGGGTCGCTATAAGCTCTCCCTCATTACGATTCCACAAGAAGCTAACGGACACATGTAATGTGTGTCATATGCCCACGTGTGGAGCCGAAGTAGATCATTTAAAGAACTGCAGGGTTAATAATACTCTTTGCTTGTATTGTTGTATGCGTAATATACCTAAGGAATGGAGTAAAATTCGATGGCCGGAAGTTGAACAAAAAGTGTATTACCTACAGTTCTTTAAATTGAGTAAAGAAGGTATAGTTTTATGGATCCAAAATATGGAATTCCCAAAAGTCTTTAATTAAGTGTATGTAAGCAAGACTGCTTTCGAAAAGGGGCACTGCATGGTTCATTCTACCTAATTTATAGATGTGAGTCTCTACTCGGTAGGAGCCGTATGAATGGAGACATTCACGTACGGTTTTGGAGTAGCAGGATATATGGTAACATGTACTTGACTATAAGCTCATCACATCCTGGAGCTGGAAAAGGTTCCAAGGGTTCGGCTGTTCGCCGACGAAAGTGGTACGTGAGTTGGGTTTAGAACGTCGTGAGACAGTTTGGTCCCTATCTTCTGTGGGTGTTTGAAAATTAAGAGGACTAAACCTTAGTACGAGAGGACCGGGAAACTTGATCCCTTGTGTTCCGGTTGTTCCCACAGGGCAACGCGGGTAGCTACATCAAGAAGAGATAATCGACCATTTCGGCGAGAAACTCTCCTCAAGTAAAATTTTCGTGAGTAGGTGGAAGATTACCACTTGGATAGGCGGGAAGTGTAAGAGCTGTAAAGTTTTCAGCTGATCCGTACTAATATCTCAATAAGGTTTTTAATGGGTGTATAGCTCAGCTGGTTAGAGTGGTGGACTTTTAATCCGAGGGTCTTGGGTTCAAGTCCCAATACGCCCAAAAAGTCTTAAATCTTTTAAGCCTTTTATTAAAACAAGCGTGCAACTGGGGCATACTATTAATAAATTATTAATAGTATGCCCCGATTGCACTATGACAATATGCCCTTGATTATTGTGGTTTTTTAACTGGAGTTTTGATAATCACATTGGAGAAGTAACTCAGTTGGTAGAGTGTCGGCTTGTCATGCCGATGGCCGCGGGTTCAAGTCCCGTCTTTTCCGTTGAGGATATTTGTGGGTTATTTTTTTAGAACTTCTAAAATCTTGTTCAAAAGTTCAAATAGATGCCCGGGGGTATAACTCAGTTGGTAGAGTGTGCGCTTTGCAAGCGTGAAGTCAAGGGTTCAAGTCTCTTTATCTCCATTTTTTTAGATTTATAGGGAGTATAACTCAGTGGTAGAGTGTGTGCCTTACAAGCACGAAGTCGGGAGTTCAATACTCTCTGCCCCCATTAAATTAGAATATTTTAAAAAGCGTGCCGTTATTTTATTTATTTTAACCTTAAAGATGTTAGTTCAAGCTGCTAAACTTTTGGGTGCTGGTCTAGCTACTATTGGTTTAGCTGGAGCAGGTGTGGGTATTGGAACTGTATTTGGTGCTCTTGTATTAGGTACCGCTCGCAATCCTTCCCTGAAAGATGAGTTATTCAGAATTGCAATCTTAGGTTTCGCTTTAACTGAAGCGATTGCTTTATTTGCTTTAATGATGGCTTTTTTAATTCTATTCGCTCTTTAATACTGTAAGCACATTCTCCAGTATTTATTAAAATAAAATTTTAGAGACTCAATTTTTGGTAGCGGTGTAGTTCAGCGGTTAGAATGTTGGAATCATATCCCAAATGTCAAGGGTTCGAGTCCCTTCTCCGTTATTTAAATCGCGACTTTGGTGAAATTGGTAGACACGTCAGACTTAAAATCTGTTTCTATTTAAGAGTATCGGTTCAAGTCCGATAAGTCGCATTTGATTGGCGAGTGTAACTCAGTTGGTTAGAGTGTCAGGTTGTGGCTCTGGAAGACGGGGGTTCAACTCCCCTCGCCCGCCTTGACTAGATAGTATAATGGTTTAATGCGTTGGGTTGCAAACCCAAAAATGAGGGTTCAAATCCCTCTCCGGTCTTCTTCAATAGCTCAGTTGGTAGAGCATATGGCTGTTAACCATAAAGTCGTTGGTTCAAGTCCAACTTGAAGAGTCCTTAAAAATAAAAATTATTATTCCGGTTAGTTGTTTGGGTAGCTCAGTTGGTAGAGTGAAGGACTGAAAATCCTTAGGTCATCGGTTCAAGCCCGATCTCAAACAAAACTTTTATGCTTGCAAAATTAATAAATAAATTACGTAATGCCTATGTTGTATATCATATAGGAGTCTCTTTTAGAGAAATTAAATTTTGTGCTAAAGTCTTGGATATATTATGGAAAGAAAATTTAATTCGCGGTTATAAAAAAACAAATAAAGGCGTTATAACAGTTTATCTTAGATACCATGAGGGATACCCGGTTTGTACTCGTTTAATTCTTTTATCGAGCCCTAGAGATCGCTTTTATTTATCCTCTTTAGATCTTTTTCGTGTGATGGATAGTTCTTGGTCTGGCGTTTTTATATTGTCGACACCTAAAGGGATTATGTCAGGGACAGAGGCTATACGTAGAGGGGAAGGCGGTGAAATTTTAGCTTACGCTTCATGAAAGCTCAGGTATTTCGTTTACCTTTAGGGGTTAGGTGTTCGAGTAATAATGGTAAAGTTTGTGTCTCAGGTAATAAAGGTAAGGTTTTTTTTTATTCAGTTAGTAATCTACATCGCAAAGGAGATGTTATTATTTTTTTGCCTTATTTAAATCCTTATCAAAGTTCTATCTTTATGCAAGCAGTACAAGGAGTAGTTTTAGGTTATACTATAGAGTTAAATTTAAAAGGCATCGGTTATAAGGTATCTACGAAAGAAAGAAATCTTATTCTTTCTTTGGGGTATAGTAAACCCGTCATATTAAATATTCCCGAAGAGGTTTCAGTTAAATTAAGTAAAAAAAGTTTTTCTTTAATTTCTCCGAACATGGGGGTTTTACAAAATTTTGCTACAATGGTACGCAGTCAACGATTCCCCGACTCCTATAAAGGGGCGGGTATTCTTTATGGCGGCGAAATAATCCTTTGTAAGGAGGGTAAAAAAACTTAATGGTAAATAAAAAGCATGAGCGTCTACTTTCTTTTTTTATTGGTTCCTCAGGTTATTTAGTTCCGCGCCCTCAAAATGAGTACGTTAAAATTTCAAAAACAATGCATTGTTATCTCCTGGGCAAACGAAATAATTTTTATTTTTATAATCTTGAAAAAAGCTTATATGGAATTCGTGCAACATTAGAAGTTTTTAAAAATATAGTAGCGAAGGAGGGGAAAATTCTTCTTATTAGCAATTCACTCACGTTAGAATCACGTTTCGCTTTGGAATCAAATATCAATTATTTAAAATGGAAAAGAGGATCTTTATCCAAATCTCAAGATGTTGATTTAGTTTTTTTATCAGGGGTTAATAGGGAAAATTTAGTAGAGGCGCATCGTAAATGTCTATTGTTGTCAGGAGTTGGTAGTTCCACAATGAGTAAAATAGCTTACCCGGTTAATTTAAATATTGAATCACCCCTGTTATCGGATTGGTTTCTTGGTGCTCTTTACACAAGTTATATTCAAGGTCAAAAAATGAAAAAAACACGTAAAACTTCCTTACCGGTTGTTCGCCTTTTAGGTCAAGGGAAGCCAAAAGCTGTTATTCAAAAAAATGCGATTTAAACATAAATATAAGTCGTGTTTATGGTCTAGAACTAATATCTGGGGAGACCTTTTGGCAAAGGAGCATACTTTTCTTAGCCCCAAATGGGATAGTATGATTGCAATTTTACGTAGTCAAAAACGGCGTCACAGGCCTTTGGTAAATATTAATAGATATCGCCACCCAATATGTCGCGATTACCACTTCCTTCAACCGCGTTCAAGGTCTAATCAAGTATTTAAATACAACCGTATAGGCTATCGCAATACATTATCGTCAATATTTTGTCTTCGACGCTTTTATGGTGATTTAAGTCATAAATCGTTCAAGTCTTTGTGTCAACCATCTTTTAAACTTAAAAATCCCTCACTCGATTTATTAGGGACTTTGGAAGGTCGTTTGGACATCTGTTTATATAGATTAGGTTTTTTTCATTCAATATATTACAGCAGGCAAGCCATTCAACATAATAAAATTATAGTTAATGGAAAAAAAATGGGACATAGTGGTTTTGTACTTAAAAAGGGTGATTACGTTGAATTCTGTCCTACACAACGTTCTGCTATTAGAGCCCGCCTTATAGCCCGATATAAACGTTTTAGGTCTTCTGACGTTCGGTCAGTGCGTTGGCGTTTAGCTCATCGTTACAAGCTTCAACTTCAACTTCAACCGACGCCCAAGTGGATACAAACAGACTACTCGAGTTTGAGCTTCCTATTATCTTCTTCTATATGTCCACCTTTTATGTATCCTTTTCGGGTAAACCTTGATGAGGCTCTCTGGGCTTCTAAGTATGGGTATTTGTAGTTTATTATTCTTAAATTTTTCGTTTTTTTTCATCAAGCTTAAATGTGGCTTAATCTTTTAACTACTTTTTTAAATATTATCGACCTTGTTATTCCTTTATTAATCTCGGTGGCCTACTTCACTCTAGCAGAAAGAAAAATTATGGCCGGTATTCAAAGGCGTAGAGGTCCTAATGTTATCGGTTACATGGGTTTACTTCAGCCGTTAGCGGATGGTCTTAAACTTTTTGTTAAGGAGACCGTTTTGCCAACCAATGCAAATATAGTTCTTTTTGTATTGGCCCCACTTTGTACTTTTATTTTAAGCCTAATTAGTTGGGCAGTTATTCCTTTTAGTTTTGGTAATGTTATTGCGGATACTCAATTAGGGGGGTTATACTTCCTTGCTGTGTCTTCCTTAGGGGTTTATGGTGTTTTGATTTCAGGTTGGTCAAGTAATTCAAAGTATGCCTTTTTAGGCGCTTTACGTTCAGCAGCTCAAATGGTTTCTTATGAGATATCAATGGGTATTAGCTTAATTAATGTTTGTCTTTGTGTAGGTAGCTTAAATTTAACTGAAATAGTAGTTGCTCAGTTAGACATTTGGCTTATATTTCCTCTTTTACCCGTGAGTATAATGTTTTTTATAGGTTGCTTGGCTGAGACCAACCGCCATCCCTTTGATTTGCCAGAGGCGGAGGCTGAGTTAGTTTCAGGCTATAATGTGGAATATTCAGCTATGGGTTTTGCTTTATTCTTTTTAGGTGAATACGCAAATATGCTGGTCATGGGCGCTTTGACTTCTATTTGTTTTTTAGGTGGTTGGTTGTCCCCCCTAGGTATTGGCATTTTACCTGATGGTATTTGGTTTGGTTTAAAAATATCTTTTTTTGTTATTTTATTTATTGTGATGCGTGCTATCTTGCCTCGTTACCGTTATGATCAATTGATGAAACTCGGTTGGAAATGTTTTTTACCGCTAGCTTTAGCTTTATTTTTTATGTCTCAAGGAATTCTTATCTCATTTGATTGGCTTCCTAATTAATAACTTGCCTTGATATTCTTTATAAAGAGCCCAAATAATTATTTGTAGCTCATAAAAGGCTATCAAGGGTGCTCCGACGATAGCAAGGCTTAAAATATCGGGAGGTGTTATAAATGCCGCAATTATAAAGGCTACAATGTAAGCTATACCTCGGTGTTTAATCCACAATGTTTTTTGTGTATATCCTTGAAGTAAGCTTAGTATAAGCAAGCAAGGAAAGCTTAAGCTTAGTAGTTGGTTTAATTGTTGTATATTTTTCAGATAATCATTAAGTCTTGGTTCAAAAGTTAAGTTGATTGGTGCAAAATGTTGGGAGTGAGTTGAAAATAACTGCCACAGTAAGTTTATAAGTGCGGGAAACACCAGGGTGTAAATAAAGAAATAAAAGAAAACAGCAAGTATTAAAAATTTTAAGCTTATACTTGCTTCAAATTTAAAAAGGCCGGGTCTTAAGAATAAGTAAATTTGTATACTTATTAAAAAAAGGCTAAAGCTAAAGCTTAGAATGGTACAAAGTTGCATGTAGGTTAAAAATATTTCAGTTAGTCCCGCGCTAACAAAATGGGATAAGCCTCGGGGTAATATTATAAAAATTATAGCCTGTTTGTAGTTATATGTTGTTAAAAATAGTAGCACCGTACCAATAACCGCGTAAATCAAACGATAGTTAAGTTCTTGGAGGTAATAAATAGATAATTGTAATTTTCTCATAAATAAAATCAGGAAAGGTAGTTCAATTGGTAGAACTTTGGTCTCCAAAGCCAAAGGTTGGGGGTTCAAGTCCCTCTCTTTCTGCAGTTTTTGCAGTTATATTAAAGTGGTTGTTTACATGTAAAGTAAGAAGGTCAAGTTCCCATGCCGTATACCTGGGGGTAAGGCTGTTATTTTTTATTTGGGTTTTAAAGCGTACCAAAAGAAAGCTATTTAATATTCAGGTAGCTTTAATATGAAGTATAATAAATCAACCAAAGTAGCTAAAGGTATTTATACTAAATTGATTTTAACCTGTGCAAAAAGGTAATTATAGAGCGATATTATCTTGTCATCGTGCCGGAGGTTTTGTGTTCTCGTCAGTGTATGTCTGGCACATTTTTTTGTTGAATAGCCTGTATTATCCAGCCCTAAGGCGTTCTATATTGAATTTACGATATAATAAGGTATCAGGACGGAGGATCCTGAGAAGGCGAATACAGGCTTGGGTGGGTTTTGATACCCTTATAACGATTATATGAGGGGCTGAAAGTTTAGATTGATTTAATCAAGGGTTAATTGTTTTTAGTAATCTCATATTGAGATTTGCTTGGGTCCCAGGTTACCCCTTAAAACAAAAAAAAAAATCATGCAAAAATTTAATATATATTTAAATCATACGAAGGTATTTGGTTCGCTTCCAGGTTATTCGGTGGGACAATTGGTGAGTTTTGATAACAGACGTAATATGACGACTGTAACGGGTAGTAATGGTGCCTTTAATCGGGAGACTTTTGATCAATGGAGTGACTCTTCTGCTTTTTTATTTTTTTGTTTGCGGGATCTACGTAATACGCACGTGGCTAGCCTGGATAATCCTGAGGTGCCGCGTATCCCATATTATCTTCTTTATACGAGTAAAGAGATTAGGGACATTATAGACGCTACATTTGCTCGTTGGGATTTCGAAACGGATGATAGTTTGGCTGATGAGAATGCTAGACGGAATGATTTATTGCCGGAAGCTTATAAATTATCAGCCGAGTATTACCAGGAAGTCTATTATTATGGTTTTCCCTTTGGTCCTGAGACTCGCTTTTTAAGCGCTAAAGGAGGTAGCGAGGAGCTTATGTCGGCAGCTCAAACAGCTTTAATATTCACTATGATTACTTCCATAGAGAAGAGTCTAAAATTAAAGCGTTCTGAGGAGAAAAGAGACTCCCATTTAATCGAGGATATTGGGTTTCATATGGATTCCATACTCTTCAGGATGGAATTTGGCTTGTCTGGTTGTGAAAAGATTGGCCTTAGAATCTATTTTGATTCATGTGAGGAGAGTGTGGTTTTTTATACGGAACTAAAGAAAAAGTACCGTTTGAGTCAAAGACGTAAGGATTTGTCGGGTTATAGAAGCCCCCCGAACAATATACCCTAGACTGAGGTAAATATGTCTTTACGTACAATTACTTTAACTCTAGGTAATATCATGAAGTTGATAGACATATCAACTCGGATGATTACCACAGCATTTATTCTCTTTACCCTTTATAGGTTTTCAGATTTTAATAGTGTTTCATCTTTCGCCGAGGCGTTTGAAAACATAAACAGTCACCTTATGAATTTAGGTACATCGAAATCCGTTGTACCTATTCAAAATGAGGTGGTTCTTTCAAGCGGAAGTATTACTAGCTTGGAGGACAAACATGACCAACTTGTTTTAGATGAAGGTGATAAACTCACCTCATCTGAAGAAAAGAAAGGTAAGGGAAGGTTTTATAAGGTTATGTTGGTGACAGGGGTTGTTTTATTTGTTGGTATTTGTTTAATTGGAGGTGGGTATTACCTGTTCAAAACAGGGGGTGATGTTGACGTCGTTGAAGCGACGAGAAGCTTAGGTGGGTCAGCTGAAGACGTCGCTGAAGCGACGACAAGCTTAGCCGGGTTAGCTGAAGACCTAGGTCGGTCAGTTGAAGACCTCGATGTGGTTAAGACAAGCTTAACTGGGTTAGCTGAAGAGATAGTTGAATCGACCACAAGCTTTGGTGACTCGACTGAAAATGCCGCGCTATCCTTAGGTGAGTCATCTGGGGATATCGTTGAGGTGACTAAAGCCTTAAAGGATATCGTGGAGGTCCACACGAGAATTCGAGCAGAATTATAAATTCTTCGGTATCGACGTTGGACGAGGCGGCTCGAAGCATCTTAGATTTAGGTGAGTATGTTGGTGGAATGACTGAGACTTTGGATAAGTCAGCCAAAACATTTATGGGAACGCCTCAGGAGCTTAGCTCTAAGATGGAGGAAGCAACCTCTAGTAAATACCTTGAAGGATCATGGTTAGATCCATATTCTGTAGGCACCGACGGGGCAGATTCGTCATCTGTGGGTGCCAAAGGGGCAGATTCGTCATCTGTGGATGCCAAAGGAGCAAGTAAAACTTCGACAAGCTCTTTAGACTTGTCGAAGGGGGTATCGGGCGTGGGAAGACTCGAGTGGTTAGTCAAATATTGTCGCAAGAACTAACAGCCACAAAAAGGCAAATAGACTTTTTGTCTTTATGCGATGGAAAGTTTAGGGTGGCGTTGGTGTTTTATGCTAGTATGAGGGTAATAGCTTTCTTCAATTTCTATTTATTTCTTTTAGTCTTCTTTTTTTGCTGACTTTCTCAGCTCGCCAAAAAGTGAAACAAGGAATAAGGCTTATCGAAATTCAACATAACTAGGTTTTTATAACATTTTTAAGTTATATCAGGTCAAGCTTTCCCGGTTCGTAGTTTAATTGGTAAAACATAGTTCTCATGAAGCTAGCAATGCAGGTTCAAGTCCTGCCGAACCGATTTTTGTTGTATTGGAGTCTAGCCAAGTTGGTAAGGCGCCCGTTTTTGGTACGGGGACCGAAGGTTCGAGTCCTTCGATTCCAGGGCCAAGGTGGTGGAATTGGTATACACGCTGGGTTTAGGTTCCAGTCCTTTACAGGGTAGGGGTTCAACTCCCCTCCTTGGTAATGTCAAAACCAAATATTAATCAATGGTTTAAAAAAAGCAAAGGTCAAAAAGCAACAAAAGCAAAAAGTGTTGGTCTCCGAAGCTGCCCTCAAAAACGAGGGGTTTGTCTAAAAGTATTTGTCTGTTCACCAAAAAAACCTAATTCGGCTCGACGTAAGGTTGTTAAAGTACGTTTATCCAATAAAGTGACACTTACCGCTTATATACCGGGACAAGTTCATAGGTTGCAAGAGCATTCTCAAGTTTTAGTTAGAGGTGGTCGAATTCCTGACTTACCCGGTGTTAAGTATAGGTTAGTACGTAATAAGCTTGATTTAGAAGGCCTACCAGGTCGTAAGACATCTCGTTCAAAATATGGAACAAAAAAACTAGATAAAGGATGTTGAAAACAAATAATAATTATCTTTATTCATTAAGGGTGAAAAGTGATCCTTTAGCTACAAAAATGATTAATCTTCTAATGAGACATGGAAAAAGATCTAAAGCCGAAAAAGTTTTATCTCGGGCCCTCCAAAACCTAGATAAAAACTATCCTGGACAGGCCTTGCATATCTTTTATTCAGGTGTTATCAATGTTAAGCAAGATGTTGCTGTACGCCTTAAGCCAAAGCCTAGGAAAAGTCGTAATAAGCAATCTTATAATATATATCTACCTCGTGTAATCTCACCCGTTTGTGGTCTAGGTCTAGGGATCAGATCTATTATAAAAGCAAGTAAAGATCGGTCTCAAAGCTCGTTTTTACCTTTATGGGAAAGTTTAAGTCAAGAGTTGCTTCAAGCTTCTCAGAACAAGGGAGGCGTTGTTGAAAAAAAATATAAAGTTCACGGTTTAGCTTTGGCAAATAAACGTAGAGTTCATTTTGATATTCCAGGGTAAAATTTCTAGTTTAAATAGTCAAATGTACTTCATTCATTTTTTTTATTTATCTACTTTATTGTTTATTATCGGTGTGGGAGGGGTTATTTTTAATAGAACAAATATTGTTGTTGTTCTAATGTCTTTAGAGCTTGCTCTTCTTTCGGTCAGTTTAAATTTTATTATTTTTTCTGTTTGTTTAGACGATTTAACAGGACAAATTTTTGCCATTTTTATTTTGGTAATCGCGGCTTGTGAATCCTCAATAGGTTTAGCTATTATTCTAGTGTTTTTTAGGGTTCGTGGTAGTATTCGATTAGACCAGGCTTCTTTATTGAAATCGTAAAAGGGCTTCTATGGCGAAACTTGTAGACAGGTTAGGTTCAAAATCTTTTGTCTTTTGACGTCCTGGTTTGAATCAAGTTAAAAGTAATAAATATGATTAGAACTCAAAGTCTTCTTAAAGTTGTGGATAATTCAGGAGCTAAATTAGTTAAATGTATTAAAGTAAAAAAAAAAAGAGGCAAATCTTATGCGGGTATCGGGGATACAGTTCTCGTTGCAGTTCAATCCTTACGACCACGTTATGGTAGACGCGTGAAGTTAAAAATGAATAAGTCAGAGGTTCATCATGGGGTTGTTGTACAAACCCGTCGGGTGTACAGAAATAAAAGTGGTTCAAGTCAGTCTTTTGGGTCGAATTCTGTCGCTTTAATTACGCCACAGTTAAAACCTCTAGGTACGAGAATATCTGCAGTTTTACCTTCGCGCCTGAGAGGTCTAAAATGGGCTAAATTAGCCGCGATGGCTAAAAAAATTATTTAAACTTTAAATGCATTCTCTCAAAAATCATTATCATGATGTTATTCAAAAAGATTTAATTCTTAGTGAAAATACATCAACAGTAGCAATGCTTCCTGCCCTTAAAAAAATTGATCTCGCTTTGGGGGGTAGTCACTCTGATGAAAATTTTGTTATTGCCTCTCTTGGCTCTTTAAATATTTTAACGGGTCAAAAGCCTTATTTGACACAACAAAAACCTGTAGGGCAAAAGAGTAGCTGTCATAAAGAGGCTGTAGGTGGGAAACTGACCCTTCGTGGCTCAAGTATGTTTAATTTTTTGCATAAGCTTTTGTTTGGGGTCTTTCCTCACATGAGGCAGTTTGAAGGTTTACGAGCCCCGTTGCATAAAGATTTATATTGTTTCGTCATAAAAGATATTTTTTCTTTTCAGGAGTTAGTGCCTTTATTTATTTATTTTGAAAGTGTAGGTTCTCTTCAGTGTCAATTTTATTTTACAACAAAGAGTGAATCTGAGGTTGTGGTCTTAGGTAATAGTCTACAACTTTGCTTTCTTCCTGTTGAAAAGCAGGAAAAGCGGAAGTAACTCAATAGGTAGAGTGTAAGCTTGCCAAGCTTAAAGCTGAGGGTTCAAATCCCTTTTTTCGCTGGGTTGTTAATATAACCTATTTACTTTTATTTTTCTTTAAAAAAAGAGCTAAAAGCTTTGCATTTAGATTGGTTGTCTTGTCGCTTTTAAAAATATCGGCGGAGTACCAAAAGCTATTTATAGATAGCCCGAGGCAATTCATTTTTTTCATTATCTCAGGCGTATTTAACCTTAAATCTTTTAAGTCGTCATAAATTATTATAACAAGAGGGTAACCTACTCCAAGTACAGGCGGTTTTAAATATAAGGGTATAAAATACAATTTGGCGTTGATCAAAGATAATCGTATTTCATCTATTTCATAAGTTTTCAAATTACTACCGTTAAAAAGGGCAAATGTTTTTTTTTTTGTCAAGAAAAATCGTTTTCTCCTTAGGTGTCTCTTTCTAGGTGTAAACATTAAAGTTGGGAAATTTTCAGTTTCATTGGTAGCTTCTTTGACCCAGACTGTAAAGCAGGAATACCCGGTTCAGCGTCAATACCATATAAAATAAGTACGGGCCTGCCGGCTTTTATAGGGACGACCCAGTGGTCTACTTTACCCTTACCTTTACCCATACGTGCCGCTGAGGCTTTTTTACTTATCGCGATATCAGGAAAAGCAAGAATTTGTAATTTTCCTTCCCGTTTAACTTTGCGTCGAATATTTTGTCGTGCTGCTTCTATTTGTTTTACGTTTAAAAAGCCAGATTCTATAGCGATTAAAGCAAAAGAGTTTGATTCGTTTAATTTTTGTGTTTTAGTCGATATATTTGGAATTCCTCGTGGTTTAAAGTATTTTCGATATTTTGTTTTATTTGGTTGTGTTGGCATATATCAATAAGTTATGAGCACACCCAAACCTTTACACCTACGCTACCATAAGCTGTTTGAGTTTGGGTGTATTCGGCGTGTATATTTTTATCTAAATTGCTTAAAGGCATAGATCCAATTTGATGCTTCCAGCATTGACTTCTACCTTTTGCTTTGTGAGTAAAACGACCTTTAATTTGTATTTTTAAACCCTGTATTTTTTTATACCTTTCTAACGACTTTAAAGCTTTTTTAATATAACCCAAAAATTGATAATGGCGTTTCCTTCTTTGTCTTGATCGTATATTTTGCTTTAAAAATCTTGCAAAACTAGCCGCGCTAGCTTTTTTTAGTAGGAGTAAATACATAAGCTGTAAACCATAGCGTGCATAATCGTATCTGGATTTGTTAAAACTTTTACCATAGAAAGTCATTTGCTTTCGTGCGGGTTGGGGTACTGAACGTGTATAGCTTTTCAACCTATTAATTTTAAGCTTTATCTTTTGTGTTTTAGAAAACCGCTGTATCAATCGCATTGCTTTATGTAATCGGCACGCAACTATTGTCCAAGACTGTGGCTTAACTTTTTTTTTATTTTCTTTGTGTCGTCTAGAAAAAACCTGTTTTTGGGACCTCAAATGCAAATGAATTAAATTTATTTCGATATAAATTAATCCTAAATGTCTGTGCACCTCTAATTTGTCTAAATAATGATTAGTTTCTAAGCAGCAAGACTCTATAAGTCTATGAGTATTTGATGTTATGTAATAAAATCTTGCTTCGTCCCAACTAGCAGATCCTTTGTATAGATCTACCTTAGGACGTAAAATATTTGGATTAGTCTTTTGAGCCATTTAAAATTTTTTTTTTAAACCTTTTTTTATTTTAGGTTTGAAGGTTTTTCGAGTTGTAACAAATTCTCCTAATTTATGACCAACCATCTCAGATTTAATTTTACGTGTAACCATATTTTTACCATTATGTATTGGTAATTTTAATCCGACAGCCGCGGGGTAAATTGTGGAGCGTCTCGACCATGTTGGTTTTTTTTCATGGTCGGGTTTTAATCTTTTTAAAAGGCTTTTGTCTATAAAGGGTGTTTTCCAGTTAGATCTTGACATTAGGTTTGGGTTTTACTCTAAATCGTCGAGTAGACGGCCCTTTTGTAGGCTTTCCCCAAGGAGTTACAGATGGTCGTCCGCCTGAGGTTTTACCCTCTCCACCGCCATGTGGATGGTCTATAGGATTCATAGCAACACCACGAACTATCGGTCGACGGCCTAACCATCGCGACCGGCCAGCCTTTTCGAGCTTTCTAAAGCGTGAATCAGGGTTGCTAACGACACCATTTGTCGCTATCGTTCTTATATCAAACCATCTGGATTGTCCGGATTTTAGTTTAATTTTAGCTAAGCTTTTAGTTCTTTTAAGAATTAAGCCGTAAGCTCCCGGTGCTCTTAAAATTTTAGCATCATTGCCGGGAGATAAACTTAAATTATGTATAAAGCTACCAGTCATTATATTACGTAAGCTTTTACTGTGTCCATTTTGTACGCCATTACGTTTCGAATTTGATCTTATGACGTCTCCCTTTTGTATTTCCGTAGGCGCTATAATATAATTATTTGTTTTTGTGTCAGGATTAAAAATCCTAGCTAAAAAAGCTGATCGGTTAGGGTCATATTCTAATCCAATTACCATCCCCTGTGTATGTTTTCTTTTAAGATCTATCTCCCTATATAATTTATTGTGTCCCCCCCCGCGGTGCCAGGCTGTTATGCGTCCTTTATTATTGCGACCGGTTGAAGAATTCCAAGATTTTGTTTGTGATTTTAAAGCTTTCGGGATAAAAAATGGGTTATTTCTTTTCATATAATATATTAAAACTCTATTTATGCCTTATATTGTCGGTACCTCTATACCAGAAGATAAAGTTTTGGTGCAGTCTGTAGGCCACATTTATGGCCTAGGCTTGACACAGTCAATAAGTTTATGCAAAAAAGCCGGATTTGGTTCAGATTCCCGTGGTCGTCACATCAGTTTTAGTAAAGGAAAACTTTTGGGAAATTTAGCTGAGGCCACCCCTCTTCCTTTAGGTGCAGATTTACGCCGATTCACTCATGATAAGATTAAACGGTTATGTTCTTTGTCGACCTACCGGGGGTCTCGTCATCGTAAGGGCCTGCCTGTACGAGGTCAGCGTACTCACACAAATGCTAAAAAAAGGCCTCCTTTCAAGTTTAATGCTAATTAAAACATCCATTGGGTATTCTAAGTTAAGTTGTTTAAAAAAAAACTTTAAGAGCTTTTCCACAGAGAATTCTTTAAAGATAGGTAATGTATTCGTGAAGAGTACAAATAAAAATATTTTTTGTACTTTACTGGATTTTAAAGATAAAAAGGTAAAAACTAGTTGCTCATTACGGGTTCCTGAGTATAAAAATGAATTTAATGAACGGGTAAGCTTATTTAAACGTGGAGTTCTTTTAGGTCAACTTTTTGGGGATAAAATTATTGAATTAGGTTATACAGAAGTTTATATTTATCTCGATTATGGAATCAATAAAGCGCGTAAGGGCGTAGTTAAAGGTATTGGTGAAAAAAAAATTAAAATTTCTTTTATACGACTTATTAAGGGGTATCCTCATAATGGTTGTCGTCCGGCAAAATTACGTAGAAAAAAGGTACGTACAAAGCACAAGGCATAACAGTTTTATTTGAAGGGGTGACTGAGTGGTTAATAGTGGCAGATTGTAAATCTGTTGGTTTACCATCGTAGGTTCGAATCCTACCTCTTTCTTGTTCATTTTTAATGAAATCTACAGCTAAAATGATTCAACGACATCCATTTCATTTAGTTGATCCAAGTCCTTGGCCTTTAGTTGCCGCGTTAGGAGGCTTGAGTTTAACTTTTGGTGGAGTGTTATTTATGCATAACTACGAGGGTGGAGGGGAATTACTTTGTTTAGGTTTTTTTACGATTTTATACGTAATGTTTACTTGGTGGAGAGATGTAATTCGGGAAGCTTTATTTGAGGGTCAGCACACTTTAGCGGTACAACAGGGCTTGCGAATGGGGATGATTCTTTTTATTGTTTCAGAAATAATGTTCTTTTTTGCATTTTTTTGGGCTTTTTTTACCTCATCTATTTCTCCAGTTTTTAATATTGGTGGCGTGTGGCCACCCACAGATGTTGTTGCAATTAGTCCGTGGGGCTTACCTTTCTTAAATACAATTTTACTTTTATCCTCTGGTGCCAGCGTTACATGGGCACATCACGCAATTGTAGGGGGTTTAAAAAAAGAAGCAATGCAAGGACTGAGTGTAACCTTAGCCTTCGCTATTGCTTTCACGGCTATGCAAGGTTTTGAGTATTCGGGTGCTCCTTTTGGTATGTCTGATGGAGTCTACGGGTCTGTTTTTTATATGGCTACAGGTTTTCACGGCTTTCATGTTATTATAGGTACAATTTTCTTATTTATTTGTACCATTCGGTTATACCTATCCCATTTCAGTTGTCAGCATCATTTTGGGTTTGAGGCCGCGGCGTGGTATTGGCATTTTGTTGATGTTGTCTGGTTATTTCTTTTTCTTACTATTTATTGGTGGGGCTTTAATATAACTGTTTAGTTATTAAGAATAAGTGAAGATTGTTTTAATTCGTTATTAAAGTTTTACTTAAGGCTAGATAATACTTAACCTTACTAGCCTTTACATTAAATATTTATACAAGTTATTTTAAAAAGTATATAGTTTTGTTTTACATTTCGTTTATGTTTAATAGTCCTTTAGAACAATTTGAAATACTCCCTTTGTTAAGCTTCGGTGCAAATCTATTTGATTTTTCGATCACTAATGCAATGTTGACAACATGTGTTAGCTTATCCTTTTTTTTGTTTTTGTTTTATTGCCTTTTTTCTTATGGGTTAAATTCTTTCCCCACTAGATGGCAATTAGTTTTAGAAGGCTTATATACAAGTACAGCTGGTTTAGTGTGGGATAGCGTAGGACCCCGCCGGCCAAAAGTATTTCCCTTTTTATTTGTTATTTTTAGTTTTATTTTAATATCTAATGTTCAGGGTCTGGTACCATATTCTTTTACTATAACTAGTCATCTTATTCAAACTATGGTTCTTGCACTCACTGTTTTTATTGGGGTAATAATTATTGTGCTTGCGCATGGATTTCATATGTTAAGTTTGTTTCTTCCTGGGGGGACGTCTATAGTTTTAGCTTTCTTATTGGTGCCCATTGAAATCGTTTCCTATGTTTTTAAGCCTCTTAGTCTAGCGGTTCGTCTTTTTGCTAATATGATGGCAGGTCATACTTTACTTAAAGTAATCGCGGCTGTCGCTTGGGCTATGATGGGCAGTGGGGGGCTTCTGTTAATTGCTCATATCGTACCTTTGGGTGTTCTGGTGATTCTTTTTGGTTTGGAGCTGGCTGTTGCCTTGATTCAGGCTTATGTATTTACAATTTTAAGTTGTATCTATATAAATGATGCTATTGTTCTTCATTAGTTATAGAATAAGTTCTTTATAGAGTGTACTGATTTTGAAGTATCTTTTTAAATCAAAGCATTTTTAGCTCAGTGGATAGAGCATCGGTCTTCTAAATCGTGGGTCGTAGGTTCAAATCCTATAAAATGTTACGAATGAAATTCGCTTTAATATTTCAAAATGATACCGTGGCCTTTTTGCCTGAGTTGTTTCTTGCAATTGCTATTTTAGTTATTTTATTGCATGGTAGCTTTTTAGGGGTAGTTGCAGCGTCTTTATACACTTATCTTACGCCATATATGGTAAGACTAACTTCTGCAAGTCTAGTTTTAAGCTTGCTTTTAGTCATTAATAATCCTGTTGAATCCCAAACTTTATGGAACGCAATTTTTATTACGGATTATTTAGGTACTTGGGCAAAATCTATTATTTTTTTGGGACTTCTTTTTTGTGTTTCAGTTAGTGAGGCTTATATGTTCTCTGCCCGTTTTAGGTCTTATGAGTTTTTTGTTTTTATTCTAGGTATTGGTTTAAGTTTATGCCTATTAATTTCATCCTACGACCTTCTTTCTATTTACTTAAGCATGGAATTCCTTTCGCTTATTTTTTATGTATTGGCGACGTGGAAAAAAAATTCATATTTTTCTGCAGAAGCTGGTTTAAAATATTTTATTCTTGGTTCGGTCGCTTCTATTTTTTATTTATTTGGATCCTGGTTAATTTATTTTACACTAGGTACTACAAATTTAGGTTCGTTAGCTTTGCTAACTGAAAATTTAGTAACACCACTCTATTTAAGTTTTCTGGGTTTAATTTTTATTGTATCGGCTTTACTTTTTAAACTTGGTGCTGCCCCATATCATATGTGGATAGCAGACGTTTATGAGGGTGCTCCAACGCAGGTAAGTTTAATATTTGCTGTGGTTCCTAAAGCTGCTCTTTTCGTAGTAGTTTTACGTTTGTCTTATATGAGTTTCTGGTCTTTTTTTCCTTCGTTTTGGGAAAGTTTTTTTTGTTTCTGTGGTCTATTTAGTCTTTTTATTGGCTGTTTATGTAGCTTAGGCGAAACAAAAATAAAAAGACTTTTAGCTTTCAGTAGTGTTGGGCACGTCGGTTTTTTGTGTCTTGGTGTGGTTTCAGGTAGTCTAGAAGGAGTACAGGCTACACTTCTCTATCTAATTATATATATGCTTACCGCGGCTTTTTTGTGGGTTTATGTATTACATTTAGATTTAAGTTCAGAAAGTTCATTATTAAGCTTTTCGGATGCTGTAGGATTGGTGCGTTCAAACCCCTTTTTAGGTTTAGGTGTCGCTTTAATGATTTTTTCCTTGGCGGGTATACCGCCTTTCGGTGGCTTCTTCGCTAAATTAAATATTTTTATTAGTTTAGTTGATTCTTCTTTATATCTGGTATCTATTTTCGCCGTTTTAACCAGCGTTATCTCAGCCTTCTATTATATGCGACTAATTAAAATTTTTTATTTTGAGAAAAACAAAAAGTGGTTTTTCTTTTCGCCGTTAACAAAGGGTGCAGCGGTCGTTTTAGTCTTAAGTGGCTTACCCGTTATATTCTTTATGCTCAGCCCTAATTTTTTTTATTTGCTTTCATATAAAGTAGGCTTAAGCCTTATGTTTTAATACTTCGTTGATGTCTTACAGTATAAATAATATATATAATAAAGATTTAGTTTCTTTTTTTTCGTTTTCTATAACAAGCCTAAGTGATTTTTGTTCGAGGTGGTTGTTTTCCACCAACCATAAAGATATAGGTACGTTATATCTAATTTTTGGGGGGTTCTCCGGTGTCTTGGGCACAGCCATGTCTGTTTTAATTAGGCTGCAGCTTGCAAGCCCAGGAAATCAATTTTTAGGGGGCAATCATCAACTATATAACGTTATTGTAACCGCGCATGCCTTTTTAATGATTTTCTTTATGGTTATGCCAGTTCTTATCGGGGGGTTTGGTAATTGGTTTGTGCCTTTAATGATTGGCGCACCTGATATGGCTTTCCCTCGTATGAATAACATAAGTTTTTGGTTGTTGCCTCCCTCTTTAATTCTTCTTTTAGCCTCGTCTTTAGTAGAATCCGGTGCCGGTACAGGATGGACAGTTTATCCCCCTCTCAGCGGTATTCAAGCTCACTCAGGCCCTTCGGTTGACTTAGCTATATTTAGTCTTCACTTATCAGGTGCAGCTTCTATCTTGGGGGCAATAAATTTTATTACTACTATTTTTAACATGCGTGCTCCTGGTATGACCATGGATAGATTACCTCTTTTTGTTTGGTCTGTTTTAATCACAGCTTTTCTATTGTTGTTGTCGCTTCCTGTATTGGCGGGCGGTATTACAATGTTGTTAACTGATCGTAATTTCAATACTACGTTCTTTGATCCTGCTGGTGGTGGCGATCCTGTGTTATACCAACATTTATTTTGGTTCTTCGGTCATCCTGAAGTGTATATTTGTGCGCCATTGAGCTCTTTCTCACGTTAGTTATGTTAATAACTAGGCTGATTTATCCATTAGGTCTTAAAGCATTTTCCCCTACGCCTGCCAGAAATGGTCTGCGTAGAAGCGGGATAAAAAGTCAATTGAGGGGACCTGTTAACCCCGATAAGGTTTGGCAAGCTACAATTACTATGATTAGGTTTACAAAGTTGATACGAGACCTCGGCCTCACACTGGGCGGTGGACGCAACATAACAGGTAAGGGTCCATCTTTAATGTGGGTTCCTTCCAGAATGTATGGGAGCCCTAGGATAAATATTAAACGATTCTGCTATATGGCAGCTAACAAAATCTCGCAACGATCTAAGGTAATTAACGACGTGGTATTGGGAACTATGGGAAACTCTAACAGACGAAAGTCTCATGGGTTCGGAGGTCTCGTAGTAGAGTGTTGTTCTTTAAGCACTCGAAGGGGACCAGGAATTCAACACTTCCATTCAGGTAGGGGCATTAACTCTAAGGAGGGCGCTCCTCAAAGTAATGGAATAGATATCACAAATGATAGATTAACTAAGGTTATTCACGATATCGCATCTTTAAAAAATATAACTAGAGCTTACGAGTCTATTAAAAGTAAGCCTGGGAACATGACTCCGTCAGCTAACTCGGAAACCTTGGACGGTTTCGGGTTAGCCTGGGTAGTTAAAGCTTCAAACAACTTAAAGGCCGGAAAATTCAAGTTTAGCAATGCTAGACGGGTCCATATTCCAAAGCCAGGCAGTTCGAAGCTGAGACCACTTGGAGTAGTCAGTCCTAGAGACAAAGTTATCCTGACTGCAGTCCTACAGGTCCTGGAACCTTTTTACGAAAAGAAGTTCCTGGACATTTCACACGCTTTCCGCCCCGGCAGAGGTTGTCATACAGCGCTGAATTTTATTCAGTTACGTTTTGGCAATTCTAATTGGGCTATAGAGGGAGACATAGCAAGATGTTTTGACGATATCGATCATGACATCTTGTTGGGAATCCTCAGAAGAGATATTAAATGTGATAAAACTATAGCGCTAATAAAGAAGTCCCTTAAAAATCCATTTGTGGAAGACGGGGTAACAGTCAAACCTCAGAAGGGTACTTTCCAAGGAAGCCCTCTTAGTCCCTTTTTATGTAACATTTACCTTCACGAAATGGACTTGTTCATCAAAGGTCTCAGCGAAGACTATATTTCGGGGACTCATAGACGGAAATCTCCTCAGTATCGTAAGATACAGTATGAGCTCTCCAAACCTTCTTTAAAGGTAACCGAAAGGAAACTTTTGAATAAGAAACTACGAGCGATCCCAAGTAAAGATCCAGTAGACCCAGATTTTCGCAGGTTTTCTTATGTACGTTATGCTGACGACTTTGTTATCGGAATAACGGGTCCCAAGAAAGATTGTGAGGAGGTGCGTAATAAATTAAGGGAATTTTTGACAAAAATCTTAGCCCTGGAGCTAAGTATGGATAAAACAATCATATCGCATTTCAACCAAGAAGGAATTACCTTTCTAGGTACCCGCATAAGTGGGAATAAAGAAAGGGAAAAAGTAATTCGAAAAATCTCTAAAAATGGTAAGATCCTTAAGGTTCGCACCACGTCTAGGGCCAGATTAGAAGCTCCTATCGAGGTTTTACTCGAGAGAGGAATGGCAAATGGGCACTTCAAGAGGCTCTCAAATGGCAAGATTGTACCAAGCGCTCTTAGAAGAGTGGTTAACTTAGATCACTCTGATATCCTTAGGTTCTACAATCAGAAAATTAGAGGAATCCTGAACTACTATTCTTTTGCGGATAACGCGAAAAGCCTAGGGGTGATTGTTCACGGTATGAAACACTCGTGTGCTTTAACTCTTGGCCTGAAATTAAAATTGAGGGTGAGAGCAAAAGTATTCAAAAAATTCGGCAAGTACCTAGAGTGCAAAGAGTCTGGTACTAAACTGTTTATACCAAATTCATTTTCGCGACAAAGAAATTCTACATTAATCCGCCAACCTTTCGGAGCAGTCCTTGACGCGATATGGAACAATAAATTGTCGCGTAGCAGTTTAAATATGGGGTGTCTTGTTTGTGGGGAAACCCCAAGCGAAATGCACCATGTTAGGAAGATTAAAGATTTAAAATCTCGTTATGATAGTGGCGGTATTGCATTCTGGACTCTTCAAATGGCTGCTATAAACCGCAAGCAAATCCCATTATGTAAGATACATCATTTGGCCTTACATCGTGGCACTCTTACCCACTCGGAAAGAGAATTGCTTAAGGAGGCAATTAGAAATACAAAATAGCCGTCTAGTATATATATATTTTTTTAAATTGGATTCTGGAAAGCCGTATGAGGGGAAACTTTCACGTACGGTTTGGAGGAAAGTCGGGAAGCTCTAAGGTATTTGCTATGAACTCTCGGCTCATCCTACTGATTTTGCCAGGTTTTGGTATTGTTAGTCATATATTATCAACTTTTGCTAGAAAGCCTGTGTTCGGCTATCTCGGCATGGTGTACGGTGCGCCGTTGCGCTTGTTTTTCCGTTACGCGTTTTAGTCAAATGCGTGTGAATTCGTTATCTTTAAAGAAAGTCACAAGTCTTCCCGGGGTAGCAGTCAATAAAGGCTGTGGAAAAGCATCGGGTGACAGCAGGTTGAGGTTGAATTTGGGCATACCAAGACAACCTGAGACGATTCTAGATATGGTTACGTTAAGAAACTTGATACGTTTAGCTGGGACCTCATTATCCTATTGGTCACCCCAAATTTATGACCATGTTGTTAAGTGGTTGGAGTCATGCGTACAGGGCTCCGACCAGGATAACACTAACACAGCACTTCAAAAAGAAGTATTTATAGCGCAAGAACCTACGTCTAGAAGACTTAAAAGTCGGAAAAATTTAAGAACTACGGGATTTAACCTTTGTTTTAACAAAGGAAAACGGAGCGTCCATAGTACTTCGTGCATGAAGGAAGGGACGCAGGTGGACACTCCTCTCAGCTTACCCCGCCGGACATCATCAGAAAAGATTCACTCTATAAATCTGGATGAGTGGGTTATGGCCACGGAACTAAAGCGAGAGGTAGAAAAATGCAAGAATAAAGATGGCAGGTATGGGAATCTAATTCAGATTATCGGATCCCTATCTACCATAAAACTTGCTTATTTGATGGTCAAAAATAATCGGGGCATCTCTGCGAAAGGCGTAGATGACTCTTCCTTGGACGGTATAAGTTTAAGAACTCTGCAAGCTATGTCCAACGATACGCTTAGTGGAAGGATTAAATTCTCCCCAGTGCGCAGGGTATACATAAAAAAGGAGGGAAAAACCGATTTGAGACCCCTGGGTATTAGTAGCCCTCGCCAAAAGATCGTTCAAAAATCTATTGAAATGGTTCTAACATCTATTTTCGAAGAAATATTCCTGGACTGCAGCCACGGCTCAAGAATTGGTCGTAGTTGTCACACCGCACTAAAAAATTTACAACTTAAAGTAGGTAATGTGTCAACTTACTCATGGGTGGTGGAGGGCGATATTAAGGGTTGTTTTGATAATATCCCCCACTCCCAGATCATGAAAAGGATAAAGCAAAAAGTGGATTGCCTCCCTACTATCAACCTCGTTAAGAAAATCCTCGATGCAGGGTATATTCTTGATGAAGACCTTAAAAAATTCGGAAGAAAGAATGCCCAGGTATTCAAACCTGACGTTGGTACCCCGCAAGGTATTATCTTAAGCCCCCTTTTTAGCAATATTGTTCTGCATGAACTGGACAAGTTCATAGAGGTGATACTCAAGGAGGAATTTAGTAAAGGTAAGAAACGGAAAGCTAACTTGGAGTATAGAAAATTAAGATACCAAATCAAAAAAGAGGACAATTTAAAAAAGCACGTAAGCTCATTGAAGATTGCAAGAGCGTTCCCGTCCAAGAGTATCGAGGACCCGGACTTCAAACGATTATTTTATGTTAGGTTTGTTGACGATTGGGTCAGATTGGTGTCTGGGTCGCTTTCGGATTCTAGACTTATTCGGGACAGAGTTTCTAGAAAGCTACGTGAATTGGGCTTAGAACTCAACATGGAAAAGACCAAGATAACATCCTTGAGAGAAGGTAAATGTCGTTTTCTTGGTATAGATTTCTTTATTCGAAGTAATACAAACCAACACTACAAACCCGTATCCCTCGTGAAGAAAAACACCAATATTTCAATTCGTCAAAGATTTACTCCTCGATTAATTTTCGAAGCCCCTATCCTGGAAGTTTTAACTAAACTCCAAAATAAAGGTTTCTTAAAGAGGAGCAGCAAGGGTGATTTCTTCCCCATTGGGAAGTCTAATTGTATACCTCTCACTCACCCCCAAATCTTAAACTACTTTAACAGCCGAATCAGGGGGATCTTAAATTATTTTAGCTGCGTACACAACAGGAACGAACTATGGTCTATAGTTCGTTTTCTCAATTATTCATGCGCTTTAACGCTAGCACGCAAATTCAAGCTTAAATCCTTGGCCAAGACCTTTAAAAGGTTTGGTAAAAACTTGGAGTTCGTAAACGACCGGGGAAAGAGATATCATATCTACAGACCCGACAATTTAAGAATGCTCCCTTTGAACAGACGTTTTAAGGCAAGTCAGTTTGTAGACATCGATCAGCTGCTTAACACATCGTGGACGAGCAGCATGACCCTGTCCCAATTTGATGAATCCTGCGCTATCTGCGGAACACATGACAATATCGAAATCCATCAAATTAAGTCTATAAAGAAGGTTAGAGTGAAAACTAGAACCTATGCACAATGGACTGGTGGTTTATCGAAATCTATACCCCTATGCAGGTACCACCACAAGAACCTCCATGCTGGTACCCTATCGGCGGACGAGGCATTAAAGGTGTCTTCTTATAGGGGTAGAAAATTGATGAAAGCTAATTTGATTAGGTCACATTAAATAATGAGGACAATTTTTCGTTCGCTGGCGAGCCGTATGATGGGAAACTATCACGTACGGTTCTGAGGGCAAGGTATATTCTAAATGCCTTGACCCCTACCGATGCTTTCTATTGGTATTTTAGGCTTTATAGTTTGGGCTCACCATATGTTTACAGTAGGTTTGGACATAGATACAAGAGCTTATTTTACTGCGGCGACTATGATTATTGCAGTTCCAACAGGTATTAAAATTTTTAGTTGGATTGCTACTTTATGGGGGGGCTCTATTCGATTGAAGACACCAATGTATTTTCCAATCGGCATTTCTTTCCTTTTTACTATTGGCGGTTTAACCGGTGTTGTTTTAGCAAACTCGGGTGTTGATATTGCTCTCCATGACACTTATTACGTTGTTGCTCATTTTCATTACGGTGCGCCGTCTAACTATTTACAGCCTTGTCTCAATTAAATGAGTACATACATTATATCCCTATTCCTCCAAACGAGAAATTGTATTAAAGCATCAGACTTACCTACGGTAGGAAACTATCGGGGGACTATAGCATGTCTGAAAAGGAAGTTGAAAGAGTACTTTCGACGTACGCCTGTGTATGGTCAGGTTAACAAACGTCAAATCAAACATTTCAAGGGCATTAGAAATGGCATACCTTCATCCTTTATGGATTTAAGTACTCGTTTTAGGGGGTCGCAACTTTACGTAGTGGCTGAGTCCCTGGGGATATCCGACGAGCAGCGTAGAATATCTACGATTAAGAAATGGACGGACCTAAACACAGGATATAGGGGCTGTATTTATAGGAATTCGGGATACCCTACGTCTAGAAATGGATATGGGTACGGAGGTGTCGTATTAGTCGCCAGAGGATTAAAATCTCTGATAATGGTTCATGAAAGTAAACGCAAGACGAAGGGCACTAGCCTTTTTAAGTCTTACTCCTCCCTTCCTTCGGGCCGGGAAAGATTAGGACAAATAATTAAAATTAATATAGAAAACCCCAATCATCTTAACGAAAGAATCCTATCACTGGTTTCTTCTTATGACATGCTCGAGGCAGCCTATATTAAAATAAAGTCAAAACCAGGCAATATGACCAAAGGTGTAGATGGTAAAACCTTGGATGGCGTTAATGTGGACTGGTTAAAATCACTATCTAGAGATGTTGGTTCCGGTTCATATAACCCCTACCTAGTTCGCAGGCTTATGATACCTAAACGCAAGGGGAGACGCCCACTGGGCATTCCTTCTCCTCGTGATAAGATAGTACAAGAATCAATACGCACAGTCCTCCAGTCCATTTATGAACCAAGTTTTATTGCTTGTTCACACGGGTTTCGCCCCGGGCGTAGTTGTCACACTGCGTTGAAAGAAGTTAAGTTAACCTTCTCCAATACAACCTGGTTTATCGAAGGGGATATTGAAAAATGTTTCGATTCGATTGACCACCGCTCCCTAAGCACGCTCCTTGAGCGTCGCATCAAAGACAAGGGCTTTATGGATCTTTACTGGAAAATGGTTAAGGTTGGATATATGAGCTTCGGCAAAATTAACCAATCCGACAAAGGAACCCCTCAAGGCTCTGTAGTAAGCCCTCTACTAAGTAATATATATCTCCATGAGTTGGATAATTGGATGACTAGAAGGAAAGAATCGTTTGAAAAGGGCACTCGTCGGAAGGCAAACCCCGTATATACAAAATATGTCAGAGTCGCAGGAGGGGCCTCAGCCGCCCGTCGTCTAAATATCCCCTCCGCTGACCCCTTGGATCCTAATTTCAAACGACTTAGGTATGTCAGGTACGCTGATGATTTCCTTATAGGGATTATCGGCTCAAAGACCGATGGGATTTGTCTCATCAAAGAGTTGAAAGAATTTCTCCATGACATCTTGAAACTCGACCTGAACTTAACAAAGACCAAATTAACTCATACGATGAGCGAAAAGCCCTACTTTCTGGGGACTTGGGTTAAAATTATTCCTGTTTCAGGCTTCCAAATAAAAAAGAATAAGAGTGGCAAGATAACTCGCGTATCTAGTCGTCCGCAATTGCGGTTCCTCTTAAAACTTTTGGTTGACCGCTTGGAACGTAAAGGATTTCTTAGCGCCAAAAGTCACACACCAACCCGTCAAGGATGGCTTGTGGCTTTCACGCCTTATCAGATAGTCGACTATTATAATCGCGTCTATATGGGATTGTCGAACTATTACTCCTTTGCTGATGATTATAGTCTTCTACAAAGAATACATTATATACTAAAAACTTCCTGCTTCCTTACCCTGGCTAGTAAGCTAAGACTAGGTACAAAGAAGAAAGTGTATAGTAAATTCGGGACGAATATTTGTATCAAGGAAAAAGAAAAGCTTGTTGGTAGCTTTAGACCTTATGTCCCTCATAAACCGCGGTTTAATCACTCGGTTTATGATCCGATGAAGTCTATGGAAGCCTACTTCTCTTTTAGGACCAAGGCCTATGTTCTTCAATCCAAGAATTGTTGGATTTGTGGTAGTTTCGAAAACATAGAGTTACATCATGTAAGACACCTGCGTAAGATGGGTAATGTGGCCAACTCTGACTATTTGCTTCGGCAAATGTCAACCATAAACAGGAAACAAATTCCTGTTTGTAAAGCTTGTCACATCTCGATCCACAAGGGCTCCTACAGCGGTCCAGCTTTATCAGAATTCCCTGGAATTTAACAACTAATTATTTATTTAAAAAGGGTGAGAGCCCGGTGCGGTGAAAGTCGCACGCCGGGTTCGGGGAGAACTCTCTGTAACTAAAATATTTCGGTATCACGTTATGGTTAGTCACTCCACTTCTAAGTATGGGGGCAGCCTTTACAATGTTCGCTGCCTTTTATTTTTGGATTGGGAAAATGACCGGCCTAGCCTACCCAGAAGTTTTAGGACAAATACATTTTTGGCTTATGTTTATAGGTGTTAATTTAACTTTTTTTCCGATGCACTTCTTAGGTCTTGCTGGTATGCCGCGTCGTATTCCAGATTATCCTGACTCTTATGCGGGTTGGAATGGTCTAGCGTCATTGGGTTCAATAATGTCGTCCTTGGCTTCTTTATTTTTTTTCTTTGTTGTTTACATTACTCTTACAAAAGGATCTGTCGAGGAGGCTAATCCTTGGGTAAAAGGTAGAGGCTTGCCTTCCCCGCCCTTACCTCGCAGATCTTAAAGGCGCTAACTTTTATTTATGCTCTCCGGGCTCGTAACTCAGTGGTAGAGTGTACGCCTGATAAGCGTAAAGTCGTTCGTTCAACTCGATCCGGGCCCCGAAAACTTGTCTTTTCGTCTAATGGTTAGGACGTTGCCTTTTCACGGCAAAGATACGGGTTCAATTCCCGTAAAGGATTTGTCTTTTTGTTAATTATCCTTTTTTAAGATGCTTTCTTCTTTAGTAGTTTACGCTAAAAGCCTTACAAGGCTTTTGCCTGTTCAAACATTTCAAGTGTTTGGACATGAGATTGTTATTAGTGTATCTAAAAATCATTTGTTAGGTACACTAACTTTTTTACATCATCACAGTAATGGTAATTTTCAAATGCTAACATCAATTTCTGGTGTAGATTTTCCTGAGAGAGAAGAACGTTTTGAAGTCGTGTATGATCTTTTGAACGTTAGGTCAAATTCGAGACTTAGAGTTAGAACGCATACAGACGAAATAAATCCATTACCCTCTATAACGAGTTTATTCCCGTCTGCAAATTGGTGGGAGCGTGAAATCTGGGACTTATTCGGTGTCTTCTTTTCTAATCATCCTGATTTACGTCGAATTCTAACCGATTATGGTTTCGAAGGCCATCCGCTTAGAAAAGATTTCCCTTTAAGTGGGTATTTTGAATTGCGTTATGATGAAGATCAGAAGGTTGTTGTTTGTGAGTCCATAGAATTAAGTCAAGAGTTTCGTACATTCGATTTTCATATGCCGTGGTCACATAATAGTATATCTAGGTAATGTCAAGGTTAAATTTAAATTCTATATTCAGTTGGGTAGATTCCCATATTATTGATTACCCTACAGCGATGAATTTAAATTATAATTGGAGTTTTGGCTCATCTGCAGGCTTTTGCCTCGTTATTCAAATTTTAAGTGGTGCCTTTTTAGCTATGCACTACGCGGGTGAAGCCCATTATGCTTTTTCAAGCGTGGAGCATATTATGCGCGACGTTAAAAGCGGCTGGTTGATTCGCTATTTTGCCAATGGAGCATCTTTCTTTTTTATTGTAGTTTATGCCCACCTTTTTAGAGGTTTATATTATGGCTCATATATGGGACCACGCCAACAACTTTGGTGGTCTGGTGCTATTATCTATGTCTTGATGATGGCGACCGCTTTTACAGGTTATGTTTTACCTTGGGGTCAAATGAGTTTCTGGGGAGCAACTGTTATTACAAGTTTGTTTTCTATTTTCCCTTTTATAGGTAAAGAAGTTGTAATGTGGCTTTGGGGCGGGTTTACAGTGGGTAACCCAACTTTGAATCGCTTTTTTAGTCTACATTATTTATTACCTTTTATTATAGCGGGACTGGTTTTTGTCCATTTAGGTTTGTTGCATAAAGACGGCTCGAATAATCCTTTAGGCATAAAAACAAAAGTAGCAAATGTTAATTTTTATCCTTATATGTACGTAAAGGACTTAGTAGCTTTTTTTGCTCTTTTATCCGCGCTATCTGTTGTTATTTTTTACCTTCCTAACAGTTTAGGAGATCCGGATAATTATTTAGAAGCAGATCCTTATGGTACCCCTGCCCATATTGTACCTGAATGGTACTTTTTACCCTTCTACGCTATTTTAAGAGTAATTCCCAATAAAGTTGGGGGTATTCTTACTATGGGGGGTGCTATTGCAATTATATTTTTATATCCATTATTAAATACTTCAATATTACGTAGTGCCAATTTTCGCCCAATTTATGCTGTAGTTTTTTGGCTTTTTTTTGCAGATTTCTGTCTTCTCGCTTGGTCAGGAACGACACCAGTAGATGACTATTTTAAAATAGTAGGTGCTGTTGTTTCAATAGGTTATTTTGCTTTTTTTGTATTTGGTGGCTTATTTGTTGGGTGGTTAGAAAAAACTCTTGCTTTCCGTGCACTAGTCGAATAAAAGACTAATCTATTTAACTCGTTTGTTTGTTTGTTGTTTACCTATGCGTATTATGAATAATATATTTAAAAATATTTCTAAAATAATTCCTCGTCTTTTATTACTTTTCTTCGTGCAGTTTCATACGGTTGCATATATGGATGCGTCGCATCCATGGCAAACCGGTTTCCAAGATCCTGCGACCCCTATAATGGAGGGGATTATCTTTTTTAATGGTCTATTGATGGGTTTTATGATAATAATTTCTTGTCTCGTTGGTTGGTTATTATACAAGTCTTTAAGTTTGTTTAATGAGTCAGTTCATGCTACGCCTGTAGGTTTTACTCATTCAACCCTTCTTGAAGTTGTTTGGACTATTATCCCTGCTGTTATTTTAATGATTATAAGTGTGCCCTCGTATAATTTACTATATGCAATGGATGAAGTTATTGACCCCAGCCTTACAATTAAAGTTGTAGGCCATCAATGGTATTGGTCTTATGAATGTTCTGATTTTGAAGTATCGCCGAAGGATCAACAAGAAAGTATAAAGCTTGTTGAGGAGGGTCAAGCAGCTTTAAAGCGTTGGCTAAGCTGCATTGAGGATGATAGTATAACGCGGGGTAGTAGTAATAAGCAGCCCCAAACAGCTTTAACACAAGAACTTTTAGATTACCTTGACAATAATTTGAAAGAATTCTCTAAGGAGGATTCTGAAATTATAACGAATCGTTTAAATACTATTAGCTCTCTTCTTTCTAAAGATGAGTCCTATAATGCGGTAGATGCTTTATCTGCTGTTAAGTATCCATTAGAAAAGGGCTCGCTTATACCTGAGCAGGTTGATCTAGTTATTAAAATTTTAAATAGTTTTAATAAATATTTAAACCTTACTGGAAATATTCAGTCAGAGTTCACAAGCAAAGACTTTATTGAAGCATTCTTCTTTTTAAGCCTTTTAAATGATTTAGAAGCATTACCAGTTGATTTTAATAGCGATTCTTTGCCTGATTTTAAAGGATCAGGTAAAGGTTTTGATGATGACAATGATTCTAGTGACGATGATGGTTCTGTAATTTCAGAGTTGATGTATTTTGATAAATCTGACCCTTATTGGGAATGGTGTGAACTTGTTTCCGCAGAAAAAGAATCCGACAAAGATTATTTTGCCTTAAAATTAGCATTATCCAATTTTTTTACTTCTGAGCGTAGATGCAACAATGCAGCTCTATTAGAGCCTGAACCTGAAGATGAAAATAGACCTTTTTTAGAACTTGTAGAAGACTTTATAAAAGACTTAAGAAAATTTAAAAAAGCTAAGCCAATTGCAGACCTATCTGAATCTAAACTGATTGATACACAATTAATTGTTCATCAATTAAGATTAACCAGGCCAGAAAGAGAAATTTATAGTAGTTATTTTGCTTTAGATCGTGCGGTCACGGAAGTTAACTTTGCTGAAGTTGATGTAAATATAGCGTTAATTGAGTTAGAAAATGCAAAATTTAATTCACATTGGTGCGAAATTGAATTAGCTGCCGCGAATGTAAATAAGCTCACTGCCGAGTATTTGCAAGCAGACGCTTCATCAGCGGTTACTGATCCTCGATTATTACGAAGTGCGTGGATTAATAAAAAAGGCTATTATTCATGGCACAAATTTTTAAAATTAGTGGCCAAAAATTTGTCAGAGGTTGAAAGAATGGCTTTCCTTCGAGCCGATGAAGAGTTAAGTGGTGCAAATTCCCTTTTAGGTAAAGCCCAAATAAATTTAACCTTAGAAGAATTGGAACGGTCAAATGCCATCGCAGATAACGCTAAAGCAAAATTTTTGGCAATGGAGAGAGAAGTCATACCAGCAATGGAGGAGTTTAATAGGGGTAAATTTATTGTCGCGGAGGCTAAAAAGGAATTAGAAAATTTTGAAGAATTAGCTGATAGGGGTCAGATAAGATTGGCAAAAGCGCAAGCTTCATTTGATAAAGTTAAACCGACTTTAGATAGAGCTAAAGCAAAATTAAAAGCAGCTGATACTATATACCATAGAGCTAAAGCAAGATTAGTAGGAGCTGGTCCGATGATCGAGTCCGCTGAAGGTACTTTAGAGGCCGCGGAAAACAATTTTAAGTCAGTTAAAGAAAAATATAACAAAGCGACTTTGGCTGTGTTGAATGCTAACTCAGATTTAGTTGTATGTAAAGAGAGGCTTAAAACAGTGAATGCAAATCTAATAAAAACGGAACAAGCTTTTGAGGATACTGGTCTTTTAAGAACATACACGCCAAAAGAGGGATCACCGGTAGAGTATTACCCGAATTATCTTTGGGAGATGCGTAAAGAAGATTTAGCCTTTGTAAAAACTCAGTTAAAAACAGATACTGCTAGACTAGAATCTGTTTATACCTCTCTTAATGAAGCCGAAAGGCAACTAAATCATATTAGTTGTGAATTATTAGAGTCCGAGCTAATTAAAGGACAAATTTTAATTAATTCTCCGGGACATTATGATATTGATGCCGAGATGTTAAAAAAAACTGATAATTATTTATCTGGTGTTAAATTAGAAATCGCCGAAGCGACCTATCTAAAAGCTTTAACTTGTTTTGAACTAGATAATTCAGATAATTCAAAATTAGTTTTAAAAAGAGCGGAAAAGGCGTTAACTAGTGCGAGACTGAAAGATACAAATGGTTATTCGGGTTTAATCTTTACCCGCGATATGGAATTTATAAAGTCTAAAGATTTAATAGATTCTTACGCGGAAAGTTGTTTAAGTGCTACTAAAGCCGAATTAGATGGCGCTGAAGTTGACTATTCTAGAGCTACCGATATACTTTCTAAAGGGGAAAGTCTATTAAAAGCTGTTAGTGTGGATTTAGCAAAAGATTATAACAATTCTTGTTTAGATACGTTAAGAGTACTCCACAAAAAAACTGTTTTAAGCTTAACTCAACGAATAGAGCAGGTTATTTTAATGAGATTGGAGTTGTCACCATTAGATATTAAACTAGAACCAGGTCTTTTGCAGTCAAAATCCTACCAAGAGGTGTTGCTTGCTAAGGCTGAGCTGGCTAACATTAAATGGCTTTGCGCGCGAGTGGCCAAAACTTTAGATATTCCTTTATATGATGAGGCTAAACCTTTTAATGTACAATTCTCATATCTTAAAACTGAATCTCCTACGTCGGATAGTAGCAATTCCAACTTAGAGGATGGAGATTCTACGTCAGATGGTAACTCAGGCGATAAAAAAAAACCAAAAACTGAAGATGAGATAAAAGAAATTTTATCTAAAGTTTCGGTTATAAAAACTCCGGACAACTTAGAGGAATTAAAAACTGAAATTATACATACTTTTGGTCATTTATTAAAAACTATGGACAAGGAGCAAGCCGATCGTTTACTTCTTGTATTCGATGAATCTTTTAATTCTATGGTTAAAGAAGAGGTAGATAAAACTCAAGAACTAAAATCACAAATTAATTTAATTAAGGGCAATATTGATACTTGTAACACACAGGAAGTAGATGTTGAACGTATCAATTTTGATTCTTATTTAATAGCTGACGAGGACCTGGTTATTCCTGAGGCCTCAGGTACTGGTAAAGCGGGTAAAGTTTTTCGCCTTCTTGAGGTTGATAATCGTTTATTTGTTCCTACAAATACACATATTCGTTTACTTGTCACATCTGCTGACGTCCTGCATTCTTGGGCTGTCCCCAGTTTAGGGGTTAAAGTAGATGCTTGTCCAGGCCGTTTAAATCAAGTATTTATTTTTGTTAAACGCGAAGGGGTTTTTTATGGTCAGTGTAGCGAGCTTTGCGGGGTTAATCATGGTTTTATGCCCATTGTAGTCCAAGCAGTTAGCCAAGATGATTATTTAACTTGGGTTGGTAAAAGGTTATGCTCTTAAGTTATTTACTTCTTTTTTTATCCCTGGGTGTTGTTGGTTTGATTTTTATACCATCGTATCAAAAATTAATTATGAGACAATACGCTTTAGGTGTTACATCTTTAGTTTTCGTGTGTTCCCTTTTTTTATGGTTGGGTTTTGATCACTCTACGTCTAAGTTCCAATATGTTGTTGATTGGTTATGGGTTCCTTTTGCCAACATTAATTTAGTTCTTGGGGTCGATGGTATTTCTTTATTTTTCGTTATATTAACCACCCTAATATTCCCTTTGTGTTTGCTGGCTTCGTGGTCATTTGACAAAGGTGACGTAAAAACTTATTTAATTAGCTTCTTAAGTATGGAGTTAGTTTTACTTTTAGTTTTTACGAATTTAGATTTATTATTTTTTTATGTTTTTTTTGAGGCGGTTTTAATTCCAATGTTTTTAGTTATTGGTATTTATGGCTCCCGTCAAAGGAAAATTCGAGCAGCCTACATGTTTTTTTTGTATACCCTGTTTGGCTCTTTATTTATGCTAATTGGTGTAATTTACATATACCTCTTTGCAGGAAGTACAAATTACGAGGCACTATCTACAGTCAGTTTTTCCTCCTATGATCAGAAATGGCTTTGGTTAGCGTTTTTTGCTTCATTTGCCGCTAAGGTTCCTATGTTGCCCGTACACATTTGGTTACCAGAGGCCCATGTCGAGGCACCTACTGCGGGTTCAGTTATCTTAGCGGGTATACTACTAAAGTTAGGCTCTTACGGGTTTTTACGGTTTTCTTTAGGACTCTTTCCGGAAGCTTCCCTTTATTTTACACCTTTCGTTTTTAGCTTAAGTTTGTTAGGTGTTGTCTATACGTTGTTGACAGCTATACGTCAAACTGATTTAAAAAGGTTGACCGCATACACCTCGGTAGCACATATGAATTTAGTTATGATAGGTTTATTTACAGGTACGGTAATTGGCGTCGAGGCTTCTATTTTACAAAGTTTAAGCCATGGTTTTGTTTCTTCTGCCTTATTTCTTATTATAGGTGTTCTTTACGACCGTTTTCATAGTAGAGTTATAAAATATTATGGGGGATTAACACATACCATGCCACTCTTTATAATAATTTTCTTGTTTTTTACTATGGCAAATCTTGGTTTACCCGGGACATCAAGTTTCGTTGGAGAGTTTCTTTTATTAGCCTCTGCTTTTGAGGCTAATACTACGCTTTGCTTATTTGCCGCAACCTCTATGATTTTAGGTGGAGGGTATTCTCTTTGGTTATTTAATCGTATAGCCTATGGTAATATTAAAATTGTTGGTCTTGATTTAAGTTTCCGAGAGTTTATAATATTTTTACCTTTGGTTTCAGGTACTCTTTTCATGGGTATTTATCCTAAAGTCTTTTTTTCAGTTATGCATGCTGCTGTTTCCAATCTAGTGTGGGGTAATTTATGGGGGTAGTTTGTTAAGAGTTAAACAGTTCTTTTAGTCTAAGGTTTGGCTTAAGGCCTCTAAAGACATTGTTTTAAAAAAGACAAAGATACGGGTTCAAATCCCGTAAAGAACTAAAGATGTATTTGAACATAGTTTTTTTACCCCTTCTTGGCTCTTTTGTTGCAGGATTTTTTGGACGCTTTTTAGGTGGGCGTGGGTCTGGTCTGGTAAGCATTTCTTGTGTCGGCTCTAGTTTTTTTTCAAGTCTTCTCGCTTTTTATGAGGTGGGTTTAGGAGGTAGTTCTACCTATCTATATCTTATGCCTTGGTTAGAGTCTGACTCGTTTCATGTTGATTGGGCTTTTTGCTTTGATAGTTTAACTGTCGTTATGCTAGTTGTTGTCACTTTTATATCAAGTCTTGTACATTTATACTCCATAGAGTACATGGGGGGAGATCCTCACCTTTCCCGTTTTATGAGTTATTTATCTTTATTTACTTTTTTTATGCTTATTCTTGTTACTGCAGATAATTTTGTTCAAATGTTTGTTGGGTGGGAAGGGGTAGGTCTTTGCTCATATCTATTGATTAATTTCTGGTTTACACGTATTCAAGCAAATAAAGCAGCCATTAAAGCCATGTTAGTTAATAGGGTAGGTGATTTTGGCTTAGCTTTGGGTATTTTTGGTATTTTTATATGTTTCGGTGCTGTAGATTATTCAACAGTGTTTGCCTTGGCACCCCAGTTGTCAGAATGTACATTATCCTTTTTTAATATAAATTTTAATGCTTTGAATCTTATAGGGATTCTTTTATTTGTAGGTGCGGTTGGCAAATCAGCACAACTTGGGTTACATACCTGGTTGCCTGATGCAATGGAAGGTCCTACACCGGTTTCCGCACTTATTCATGCCGCAACTATGGTTACCGCGGGAGTTTTTCTTTTAGCTCGTTGTTCTCCCCTTTTAGAGTATTGTTCAAATGCTCTTTTTATTATTACCATCATTGGTGGTATGACGGCCTTTTTTGCGGCAACAACAGCCTTGGTACAAAATGATTTAAAGCGAGTTATAGCTTATTCTACCTGTAGTCAGTTAGGCTACATGGTTTTTGCTTGTGGCCTCTCTAATTATTCCGTAGCTGTTTTTCATCTAGCTAACCATGCTTTTTTTAAGGCGCTTTTATTCTTAGGTGCAGGTTCTATCATTCACGCTGTGGGAGATGAACAAGATATGCGTAAAATGGGTGGTATAAGGCGACTATTACCTTTTACATATGCGATGATGGTTATTGGTTCTTTAGCTTTAATGGGGATGCCTTTTTTAACTGGTTTTTATTCTAAAGATGTTATTCTTGAGGTTGGTTATTCAGCTTATTCAAATGTATCACATTTTGCTTACTGGTTAGGCAGTTTTGCGGCATTTTGTACTGCGTTCTATTCTATTAGACTGATAGCTTTGTGTTTCTTATCTGAGCCAAATGGGGGTCGTTCGTTATTACTTTCAGCCTCAGAGAGTAGTTGGCCCATGGGTTTAGTTTTAGGTATTTTAGCAATACCCAGCATATTTATAGGTTATTTAAGCCGTGATCTTTTTATTGGTCTCGGTACTGACTTTTGGGGAAATGCTTTATTTTGTTTGCCTGTAAATTTAAATATAATTGATGCTGAATTTATGACAACAAGCATAAAAATTATCCCTCTATGTTTAAGTATGTCAGGGGCTCTTTTGTCCTTTGTTCTTTATAAGCACTATAGTTTAAATCTATTTTTATTGAAAACTTCTTTGTTAGGTCGTAAATGCTATACTTTTTTAAATCGTAAATGGCTATTCGATAAAGTATATAATGATTTGATTACTCAAAATCTTTTAGACTTTGGTTATCATTTTACCTATAAAGCGATTGACCGTGGTCTGATTGAAAGTTTAGGTCCTTTTGGCCTATCTAATGTTTTGTTATATCAGGTAAAGAATTTGCGTTGTTTGCATTCCGGTTATTTGTACCATTATTTAGTTGTTTTGGGTTGGAGTAACTTATTATTTGCTTTGTTCTTGTTATTTGGATTTAAATTCATTAAAATACAGATGTTATTACTATTTATAGTCTTATGGTCGATCATATAATTTTTCTTATTATTACAACTCTTGGTGTCGGGTTGGGGATCAAGGTCACTAGTACACAAAATCCTGTATATAGTGGATTATATCTTGTATTACTCTTCTTTTTAGGCTCTGGAATCGCTTTCTTGTTAGGTCTTGAATTTATCGCTTTACTCTTTCTTTTGGTTTATGCCGGTGCTATTGCTGTGTTGGTATTGTTCGTTGTTATGATGCTAGACATTAAAGCTATTGAAAATCCATGGTCCTCAAAAAAAATCAGTTTAGTATTTTATCCGGGTAGTTTAGTTTTATTTTGTTGCCTGGGTTGGAGTTATAACGTAAAAGAAATCGGTTTCTTACCGAGCTTTACGCTTTCACTTTGTAAAGAAAAGGTAGAATCTCTTTATAGTTCGAATAATATGTGGTTCGTTGAGTTTGATTCGTCTTGTGCTTTAAATGACCCGAGTTATCTCTTGTATTCTACTTATGCGATATTATTAATAATCGCGGGGGTTATACTTCTAATAGCTATGGTGGGTGCTATTAGTTTAACCCTACAAAAAAAAAGCCCTGAATCCTTGTATCGTCAATTAGGTAGAGAGTCAAAACATGCAGTTTTTTCAATAAAAGAGAAAGTATCTTATCGCCTTGATGATGACCCAGATACACTTCCCTAATTTTGCTTACTATTTCTGTAAATGATCTTGTTATTTGGTTAAAAAAGGGTTCTACTGTTATACAAGCTTGTCAGGTTGCTGGTGCACAGGTACCACGCTTTTGTTATCACGATAAGCTTTTTATTGCGGGCAATTGTCGTATGTGTCTTGTTGAGGTTAGTAAATCACCTAAGCCTCAAGCCTCGTGTGCATTGCCCTTTTTACCCGGTCTAAGAATTTTCACAAACACCGCTTTAGTTCGTAAAGCCCAGGAATCCGTAATGGAATTATTACTTTTACACCACCCATTAGATTGTCCGGTTTGTGATCAAGGTGGTGAGTGCGAGTTACAAGAGCAAAGTTTTAATTTCGGTTCAGATAGAGGTAGATTTTTCTTTTTTAAGAATTCTTTAGGTGATACCTTTTGGGGTAGTCTTATTAAAACCGTTTTACGTCGTTGCGTCGTCTGTACCAGATGTGTACGCTATACCCATCAAATTGGTGGTAGTGATTTAATAGGTACATCTAACCGGGGGGGTCATTCGGAGATTGGAATGTTTAAAGAAAATACACTTAAAACCGAAACTTCTGGAGGAGTTATTGAGTTATGCCCCGTTGGTTGGTTGTCTAAAAAAAAATTATGTTTCTTCTAAAAGAATATTACCCCGCTTTAATCTTTTTAGTCTTTAGCTTTGTTTTGGCAGCTATTATTTTTGGTGCTTCTTATATTTTGGCTGTTTCATCAGCGGATAGTGAAAAATTATCTTCGTATGAATGTGGTTTTGATCCTTATGAAGATGCCCGTAATGCTTTTGACGTACGTTTCTATTTAGTGGCAATTCTTTTTCTTCTTTTTGATATTGAGACTATTTTTCTTTTTCCTTGGGCGGTATCATTAAGTCAATTACCTTCAATTGGTTATTGGTCTATGATGGATTTTCTTTTCGAACTCGTTGTAGGCTTTATTTACGCTTGGCAAATTGGTAGTTTAGATTGGGAATGATAAGGTCAGACTATAAACGACGACAGTCTTTTGCGTTAAATGAAGCCAAACGAAAAGCCATACAATCAATAGCTAGCAATCAAAATCTTGATGTTTCTTTGCGTTGGTGGGCTCAATTAGAAAAATCTAAGTTGCCTCGCCAAAGTAGTCTAAGTAGGGCTCATAATCATTGTGTCGAAACGAATAGGTCTCGATCAGTCATAAGTTTTTATAAAATATCGAGACTTCATTTTAGGCGCCTAGCATCTAAAGGAGTTCTTCCCGGTTTAAGAAAAGCTTGTTGGTAAGTTTTAAAAGGTTTTTGATCTATTTATCGTGATATTTTTTTGTTTTCACTTATTTAAAATTTAATGCCCCAATTTGATACAATGACTTTTTTCAATCAAGTTTTTTGGTTGGTTTCAATTGTTTTTGCTTTTTATATGACAGTTGTTCGTTATATGCTTCCAGTTTTAGCTTTCAGTTTAAAGTCTCGGTCCAAGAACTTAAAATTAGCTACAACGCCCAATTCTAAATAATACTTTATCACTTAAGTATTATTTTAAAAAGAATATGTAACGTTTTTCAGTTGAAAATATTTTTACGCTTTATACCTTGCAGGTTTCTTGATATTCGGAGGCGTGGCTGAGCGGTTTAAAGCCTTGGTTTGCTAAATCAATGTACTTAATGTACCGTAGGTTCAAATCCTACCGTTTCCGTTCTTATGCACTTAACAAATAAAAAATACATATGTGAGGTTTGGTTTAGTTCAACTAATTTAAAAAGTTTAAAATATTGTTTGTTATTGTTGCCAAGACCTTGTTTTTCTACTGGTTTATCAACATCACGAAAGCGGTTTACTCTATTACGTTCACCTTTGGGTAATAAAACTTCTAAGGATCAGTTTGAGCGACGCGAATATCGAAATTATTTATATTTCTTTTCAGATAAGCCTTACAAGGTTTTAGCATTTCTTGATGTTTTGCGATATTCTATCGGGGTTAAATCCAAAATTGTTTTAAGTGTGCATCTTGAAAAAAAATCACATCCGCAACCTAGAAAAAGGTGAGTCGATGGGAGACTTTGGTTGATCAACGAGGAGAAGCTCTGAAAGAGGAAATCCAACCTCTTCTTTAAACCCCAAAGCTAGCTTGGCCCCAGTCAGATTATTTTAAATTTTTTATAACTATATCAGGAAAATGCTAAAAAAAAAAATAATTAAATATAATATCTTTGGAAATGTTTTATCAGATGGTAGTTTTCATTTTTGTTTATTGACCAATTCTTATCTGAAAGAGTCGCTAAACTATAAAAGTGTTGATATTCTAAATCATCCAGTATGGACAGGTAAACGACAAAAAGAACAAACCGAGATATCTCTTTTTATTGGTCGTTTAACTAGTAAATAAATTAAACATAATTTTTACCTCTTACCTCAGGCTGGTATGCTTATCAATTAATTCGGGAAGTTTAAAAGCTTCATTTATGCCTCGAAGCATACCGGACAAGTGGTCGAGTGGTTTATGGCACCAGTTTTGAAAGCTGACGTAGTTGATAGCTACCGTGGGTTCGAATCCCTCCTTGTCCGCAATATAAATTATCTGGGAGAAGTCATCGACGTCATCACTCTTTGATGCCAACTCTTGTTACTAGATCGCATTCATAATAAGAGTTATCAGCGATAAAAGAATCTTCTCTGACCCCAAATAAAAGCCTTAAAGGCCTCTTGCCAAGCATCCCTGATACAAAGCACCTCTCGGTGCATAAATGCCCTTAAACGACCTTGTTATCCCTGGGTTCAAATAACCTGATATGTGTGTCGTCCTTAAATTTATAAAGCCTTTATGACCAAAAAGATTCAAATAGATAATATTAAATTAAATATAAAACCGTTTATATCAAACAAAACTATGATTTTCAACACTTTAGAAAGAGCTAAGCTAATGTTAAACGAGACTTCTGCAAAATCAGCACAGTACTTTCTAGAGAGAGAATTAGAGCATAAACTTACTACCAACCCTTTGCCTTATTTGGGACAAGTAAACAACAACAGAATAAAAGAATCAAAAGCACATTTAAATGATGCGGCGAAAAAGATTCTAGAAAAATCACGATTGCCCGAAGAATTAAAAACATTTATGACTTCCGAATTATTAACCGCGATTAGCTTGACGATATTAACTAAACTATTCCACAAAGCCAGTGCTCAAGATTCTAGAATTTCTCAAACGGCATTGATTAGGGCGATATTGGATCATTTCGTAAGACAGCTATCCCTACAAAGAGACAAAGAAATTTACAAAGAAGAAAACGACGGCGAGAAAACAAAGTTAAAAAAATCATCAAAAAAGAAGGAAGAACAAAAAATCTTAAAAACCGACACAGCAGCTCGTACTTTAGCGGCTAAAATAGTAGGTGTACTGTCCAACCCAGAAATTGATATCTGTAGAATTTATCAAGAGAATCCATATTCGAAAAGCCCAAGTAGAATTCGAACAACTAATTACCTTTGCTTGTCTGATGAATGGGTCGAGGTAGCCAAGCAATATGAAAACACTTTTACTTGCCTGCCCATGCTATGCCCACCTTTAACTTGGGAACTACAAGAAACAAACCCATACAACAAAATAGAATCAATAATACAAGGTATCAACTTAAGAGGTGGTGGATACTTAACAGACAGCGAGATACAAAAGAATAAAACCGCATTACTAAAAAATGCAACCGCCATGTACGTGGTTTGTCATTCCGAAGAATCAAAAGATAACTTAAATTATATCCAAAGCCTTGGTTTCCGCATCAATAATGATCTTTTAAAAATAATCAAAGAAAACAAATTACTGATACCAAACTACAAAGAGAGTTACATGGTAGCACAACAAACAAGAAAAGAATATTGCGGCTCTATGTTTAAAACTAGAAGAGCGGAGGAGCATGATTCTGCTACTAATTACCTCGCTGAAACAGACTTTGCCATTGATATAGCGGATAAGTTACAAGGATTGGATTTGCATTTTGCCGTGAGACACGACGGTCGAGGTAGGATTTATACCATTGCCTACCCGATTTCACCCATAAGTGCAAATTATATGAGATCTATTTTGACCTGCAAGGAGGATTATTATTTTTCGAAGAAGACCGATAGGGAGAATTGGGAATCTTTGGTTTTAAAATTAACAAAGGATTTGATGGGAAATAACACAAAGAAAAGCGTGGAATTGTTTAAAAAAAACCCCGGGAGAGCCTTTGATAAAGCCTTGTCTGACGTGGAAGTTATAGATGACTTTAGTCTGCATGCCTTGAAAGATATCTTTATCAATGAGGGTGGACAAACTTCTCAACTAATAGGACTAGACGTCACGGCTTCGGGCTTACAAATCATGGGACTTATCACTAGATGTACAAAAGCACTCGAGATGACTCAGGTTTTTGATCAGAATGAAACAAATTCAGCAGTTGATATTTATCATGCGATTCAAAAGCATGTCGTAAAAAAGTATCCGATTGTTCAAGAAATGGATAGGAAAACCTATAAAGGAATCATAATGCGTATGAGTTACGGCGAGGGTGTTTATAGTCGAAAAAAAACATTATACGAATACTTGAAAACTCTAGAAAATGAGGAATTCAAAAAAAATAAAAATAAGGGTACTCTTTTACTCGATATGGCTAAAGCCTATGACCAGGCAATTTACAAAGAATTTCCTAAATTTAAAACCTTTACTGATCAGGCAGACAAAATAGTCAGTATCCGTACAAAATTAAACCTAGGTATTAACTTTAATATATCTAATATCTTTAAAACAAACCAATATTATAATATGGATAAGGCGACAACTTATTCTTTTCGGGATTTCGACGGCAAAAGTAAACGGATTACAATGTACATCCCGGAGAAAATCACCTCTTCACAATACGAAAGATACGAGGCAAAGCCAAACACCCGTAAAATAAAAAGAGCAACACTCCCTAATTTCATACACCACATAGATTCTCTTTTGGCCCATTTGGTTATAAAAGAATTTAGAAAAGAATTGAAACCCCTTTTTACCGTTCATGATGCCTTTTATGTCCGTTTAATCGATATGGCATTTCTAAAAGAAGCCTATTTCCAAGCCTTACAACAAATACACGACCTCGACCCATGGTCTAAATTTCTTGAAACAAACAAAATCACCTTGGAAGATCTAAGAAATGATCATTGGTCTGAAGAAGATAAGGCTTTAGCCGAAGATTTAAATCATATGATAGATAATTGGATGATAACGAGGGAAGCTGTTGATTTTAAAAGACCTAGATCTAACCGAATCCTTAGTTAATTTATCCTAGCCGTGCCTACAAAGACGATGGTTATTATATTATATTATATTAATACCCTGAACCAAGAGGATTTATTTCCTTGAAGCCGTGATACAAATGCGTCTACCTAGACCCGAAGATACTAATGATGTGTAATGTAAAGTTTAACACCGGTATAACCACTGGTACCTTAAACAAGTAATATGTATTAATCTACCTACTACATTCCTTATACACATACTATGTAATTGATATGTTTAATAACCTATTCACCTAACCTAGTCATAACATTGATTTAACCTGGTGAGTACCAGTAATAACCTAGATATACCATAATAGTATCTTCGGGGTAGGTGACGCTTTGGGACGGTAAAACACACTTTTGAGGCAATATAAATTATCTGAAAGAAGTCATCGACATCATCACCCTTTAAAACCCACTCATAAGACTCTTATAAGGGATACGATGCCCTGACAAGAGTTATCAATAATAAAATAATCTCCTCAAACCCATCAAATAAAGCCTTTAAGGCCCCTTGGTACGCGTCCTAGCCATAAAGTACCTCTAGGAAAACAAACGCCCTGAAACGACGCAGTATCCCTGGGTTTAAATAACCTGATATGTGTGTCGTATTTAACTTTTACAACTTTTATGCTATTTAATTACAATACATTATCGCTCACCTCGAGCAACTTCTTATTTTCTTCTTCGGTGCATTCATTTAATGCTTTAAGATATCTAGGAACACGGACCAAAAAGCCAAAATTCCAGATGGACCCACAGATATTGGACATGTTTAAAAATGAAGAAGTCATGAACCCCGTGACTACAACACAGGCTTTGACAAACTATTTGATGACCACGAATGAGACTAGTTTGACACTTTTCCCTCGTACGGAAACCCTGCTAAGAACTCAGAGAGAGCATCATTTAAATGCAATTGTAAAGGCCATTTTCACGGCCGGATATCGTGATGTTGATTTTAATAAGGTTATTCGTGTTTTAAAGGTAGTGGCAATTGAATTTATGACAGAAAATGATGCCAATGATGACCCGATTCGATTCACGATTAATTTCGATCATATTTTATCGGAATCGGAGTTAAAAAAATACCAAGAATTTGATTATTCGGATCAAGATGAAGTATCGCCCTTACTCGATGCTGATGACTTAAAAGAAATCAAAGTTTACCCGGAGTTACGTCAATTATTTGAGTCTCAAATAATTGGTCCAAAAAATGGCAAAGGAAATGTTCATGCCAACAACAGCGTTAAATATATAAAAATGATATTTCTTGACGTCAATAATAAAAAATGCAGAGTGGATTCGATTCTTCCCCCAGAAAAGCTATAAATGAATTTAGAAACAAAATCATCCCCTTTACAACTAGTTGTTAATATTTTGTATTATTCTTTTATTTCGGCTCTTAGCTGCTTGGTTGTTTATGTGATATTTTCTGGTTTGAATGAGTTGATGAATTCGTATTATGCGAATCGTTTAAGCATTCTTGAGATGGAATATAAGGTTAAATCCTTTTCGACAGATGTTTTAAGTAGTGTTCAAAATACTCTTCAGAGCACCCTTAAGCCCTCTCCCACTCCCGAGAAACAGGGGTGGATTGCCTGGCTAAAGCCTGTATGGGTCTCACTTGCTACTTTAAGCGTAAGATATATAGTGAGTCTTTGTTGCCATATGTTGCCTGGAGCCTTTTTAACATGACTCTTCTGGGACCCTGTTTAAAGCTTATTATACATGGACCGGAAGGCTTTTTCGTAGAACCTTTGACCCCTGGTGAGATTCAAGAGAGATTTCAATTTTTAAGCGAAGCAGGGCAATCCCTGAATAACAATTGTGTTGAGAGAAATCAAAATACAACAGAAAGCTTTGCCGCGATCGCAACAGCACTGGAACTCATGAGAGACAAAATTCGTATTTTAGAGTCGGGCCGGTCGATAAATACAATAAATAACGGTTTAGGAGATCTACCGCAAGCAAGAACTCAAGAAGAACTCGACAATCAAGTAAGCGACCTGCTCTCCGGTATTTCAAGAAGTACCGGAGAGGTAGTGCCAGATGCTATCAATGACAGTACTGGCATTTTCGATGACTGCTAATGGACGAATTCTTAGAGCTAATGCAACTAGTGTCAACCGACACCCCTATTCCTATTACAGAATCAGGTCATTTACCCCCTGAACTTAATGATTTTTCAGATTATGTGAATGATAACAACTTAAAAGTCTACGTAGAAAATTTAAAGAACTCCAAGTCTACCCGGAGTTACGTCAATTATTTGAGTCTCAAATAATTGGTCCAAAAAATGGCAAAGGAAATGTTCATGCCAACAATAGCGTTAAATATATCAAAATGATATTTCTTGATGTGAATAATAAAAAGTGCAGAGTAGATTCGATTCTTCCACTATAAAATGAGTATCCAGACACAGCCCACAAATTTAAAACTATTTATAAGTCTTTTATATTATTTTTTTCTTTCACTTTTCCCTTGTTTGTTTTGTCCATATTTCCTGGTCATACCATCGACTTAACTTAGTGGATAACATATAAATAACATAGCAGGGGTAGGTGACGATTTGGTACGGGGAAACACACTTTTGAGGCGATATAAGTTATCTGGGAAAAGTCATCGACGTCGTTACCCTTTAAACCAACTCAAAAGACTAGTTTAAGGATACGAGGTTGTATAAGTGCATTTATTCTACGAGAGGTTCTTTGTATCCGAGACGCTTGTCAAGAGGCCTTTAAGGCCTTATTCAGAGGGTTCGAGAAGATTCTTTGATTATTGATGACACGACGCAGTATCCCTGGGTTCAAATAACCTGATATGTGTGTCGTCCTTAAATTTAAAACCCTTTTATGATACTTAATTAGCAATTATCAACCCTTGCCTGGAGCAACTTCTTATTTTCTTCTTCGGTTTACCCTTTTAATCCTTTAAGATCTCTAGGCACACGGATCAAAAGATATTGCATATGTTTAAAGACGAGGAAGTCATGAATCCCGTGGCTACAACGAAAGCTTTGACAAACTATTTGATGAAAACCAATGGAACGAGTTTAACTAATTAAATTTTGTGTACACAAAGCGTACATAATTTTGAAGATTTATAACTATATTACCTATAATGTGAAAGGGAAGTAAAAGGTGATAATAGTCAAGTTATCATGATGCGATTAAGATTGTAATCTTGTAACGCGTGATTACAATAAATCCCCGGTTTCCCGGTATTAATAAAAATGAGTTTGATCCTGGCTCAGAGTGAAGGCTATAAGTCTGCTTGAATACATGCGAGTCGAATGATTTAGATCATGGCGTACGGGTGAGTAATAGACTCATATCTGGCCCCAACTCTTGGATAATCCTATCCCTCCGGGAGAAAAAAAGGGAAATACAGGATAATTATAAGGTACGCCGGTTGGGGATGATTAGGTCGAGTATTAGGTAGTTGGTAAGTAAGCTTACCAAGCCTTTGATGCTTAGTTGGTCTGGGAGGACGATCAATCACACTGGGACTGAGACAAGGCCCAGGTTTCATTTGAAGGCAGCAGTAAGGAATATTGCACAATGAGCGAAAGCTTGATGCAGCAAGACTTGGTGAGGGATTGAAGGCTTAGGTTGTAAACCTCTTTTTTAACTGAGGATAATGACATTAAGTTAAGAATAAGTCCCGACTAACTTCGTGCCAGCAGTCGCGGTAATACGGAGGGGGCAAGCCTTATTCGTCATAACTGGGCGTAAAGGGCCCGTAGGTTGCTTTCTGTAAAGTTATTTGTTAAATATTATAGCTTAACTATAAAAAGGCATTTAAAACATGAAAGCTTGAGTCTGACAGAGGGAAATGGAATTTTTTAATTAGGGTTAAACTCCGGATAAGTAAAAGAGAACATCAGCTGCGAAAGATTTCCTTGTTCAGTACTGACGCTGAGGGGCGAAGGCGTAGGTAGCGAACAGGATTTGAGACCCTGGTAGTCTACGCTGTAAACGATGAGTGCTAATTTTTAGAAATCTAGAAAATATAGCCAAGGCATTAAGCATCGCTGAGGAGTACGAGCGCAAGCTTAAAAATCAACGGAATTGGCGGGGGTTCAAACAAGTGGTGGAGCATGTGGTTTAATGCGATAATACGCGCGTAACCTTACCAGTTCTAGTAAGTCTGTCATTTTTACGAGACGTAACAAACTTTGGGACTTTCAGGTGTTGCATGGCTGTCGTCAGCTCGTGTCGTGAGATGTAGGGTTAATTCCTGTAACTGAGCGCAACCCTCGTCTCTTTTAAGTTTTGTAATAGTTTATACTAAGTAATAAAACAGGAGAGATACTGCCAACGTTGAGTGGAGGAAGGTGGGATGAGGTCAAGTCTTCATGGCCCTTATAACTGGGCTACACACGTGCTACAATGGGAAGGACAACGAGTTGCGAGGGAGTAATCCAAAGCCAATCTTAAAACCTTTTCTTAGTTCGGATTGGGGGCTGCAATTCGCCCCCATGAAGTTGGAATCACTAGTAATCGCGAATCAGGATGTCGCGGTGAATACGTCACTGGGCCTTGCACACACCGCCCGTCACGTCCTGGGAGTTGACTTGGCCAGAAGATTTAGGAATAAACTTTTTAAGTTGAAGTTTGATAAAAAAAAGCTTTTTTTCTTTTCTAACGAAAAAAGAAAGTCCTTTTGAAGGACAGGTAAGCAACTGGGAGTAAGTCGTAACAAGGTAGTCGTAGGGGAACCTGCGGCTGGAAAAATTAATTTAGAGGTCTGCCTCTGTATCTAGGTCTATACCCGAACTCTTACCGAACTCGAGCGTCCTTATCTAGAAAGCCACACATACTAATTTTTGTTGGGAATCATGGCTCGGTTTGCGTTGTGGAGCAGTCAGGTCAGCTCGTCAGGCTCATGCCCTGAAGGTCGTAGGTTCAAATCCTGCCAGCGCTTAAAATGTATAGCCTTCATGTTGCTATTGCTTACTATATAGTGAACCTTGTTTTTAATGGTACTCACTTTTTTATTCCTTTCAAGGCAAAGTATGCCTGGTATTGGAAGCTTTTTTATATCAATAATCTCCACCATTACAGCGAATTATTTAGGAACACGGTTTGTTTGTTTTTTGAGAAGTGCTTTCTTTTACTCTTACGTCATTTTAAGTTAAAAAAGACACCTTTTCTCTTTTGTAGTTGGCTGTTCTGCGGGACCTTTCTATTTGTATCTACTGAGTTAGGTTTATTGATATGTGACTTCTTCTCTCCTGATAAGTTGGTCAGTGTTGGATTGGATCAATATATTCGTAGTGGCGGTGATCCGAATGAATATCCTATTTCGGAACTATATCGATACGTTTATAATTGTGGAGAGCCTAATGAGTTTATTAGTGCCGAACTAGAGCGATATATTCTTAATGGTGGTGATCCCTTTAAGTTTCCTGAGTGGTTACTAGATCGATATGAGCTTGACGGTGGCTATTTGGGTGATGTACAGAAAATAAGTCAGGGGCAACCCGGGGTTCAAACGGAAAAAACTCCTGAGTTAAATGATAGTAATTCTTTCACCCCAAAGTTTGTTTTTTCCGTTATTTTCATTGGTGCAATTTTTATTGTAGGTTGTAGTGTAAATTAATCGCTTCTAGTATGGCATTAAAAAAAAAAGAATTTAACAAGAAGCTGAAGCATTTTACTATAAATTTTGGTCCTCAGCATCCTGCTGCTCATGGAGTTCTTAGACTTATTTTGGAACTTAATGGCGAGGTTGTCCAGCGTGCGGACCCTCATATTGGTCTGCTTCATAGGGGGACAGAAAAATTAATTGAGGCTAAAACATATTTTCAAGCCTTACCATATTTTGATAGATTAGACTATGTTTCAATGATGTGTCAAGAGCACACCTATGCACTGTCTGTTGAAAATTTATTACAAGTATCTATACCTAGGCGTGCACAGTTTATTAGAGTTCTTTTTGCTGAAATAACTAGAATCCTCAATCATTTGTTGGCAGTAGGTTGTCATGCTATGGATGTTGGTGCTATGACTCCATTTTTATGGGCTTTCGAGGAGCGAGAAAAATTAATGGAATTTTATGAAAGGGTTAGTGGTGCTCGTATGCATGCTAGCTACTTTCGACCGGGAGGTGTTAGTCAAGATATTAGTGTAGGCCTTGTAGATGACATATTTGCTTTTGTCGCTCAGTTTGGTCAACGTTTAGACGAAATAGAAGAAATGCTTACGGATAATCGTATTTGGCAGGAACGTCTAGTGGATATAGGTGTTGTTAGTGCCCAGGAGGCAATTGATTGGGGATTCTCCGGTGTTATGCTAAGGGGGTCTGGTATTCGGTGGGATTTACGAAAAAATGAGCCTTATGAAATTTACTCGGATTTGAATTTTCAAGGGGTTGTTGGTAAAACAGGTGATTGTTATGATAGGTATCTAGCCCGTGTTGAAGAGATGAGACAATCCCTTAGTATTATATATCAATGTTTAAATAAAATGCCAAGAGGAAGTGTTAAGATTGATGATGCTAAAATTAGTCCCCCCTCCCGCTCAGAAGTAAAACAAAGTATGGAATCATTAATTCACCATTTTAAATTGTATACTGAGGGTGTTTTTGTACCTGCGGGTGAAACCTATACGGCAACAGAAGCACCAAAAGGGGAGTTTGGTGTTTATTTGGTTTCAAAAGGTAGTAGTAGACCATACCGCTGTAAGATAAAAGCCCCGGGCTTTTCTCATCTTCAAGGTCTTAATTTTATGGCTTGTTCTCATATGCTAGCTGATGTTGTTACTATCATTGGTACCCAGGATATTGTTTTTGGTGAGGTAGACCGTTGACCCTGGTTATAAAAACCTCAAGCGATTCGGGAGGTGACGCAGTGGTAGCGTGTTCGCTTTGGGAGCCACAAGTCATAGGTTCAAATCCTATTCTCTTGATTTTGCTTTATAGTCTTACTGAAATACCTATTAATGGTTATCTT